GCTTAAACAAAGAGAGCAGATTAAAGAGCTAGCTTTAGCCGAGAGAAAGGCGAGTAAGAAGAGTGAGGTGTGAGCGCGAGGGGAAGGGTTTACTGTCCTGGTGGACAAACATTGCCCTATGGCTTAGTCGTAGGTTCATCCTTTTACTAATTTCCCTAGGGCTTTTCTTAAGTCCCGTAGTCGTCCTATCTGTTCATTCCGTCTAATAAGTGTTGGAATCTTTTGAAGCTTTCCCTTACGTAAGCATTGTATTCCGTCTTAGTGTCTTAGCCAGCCAGCCCCGCCCCCCACAAGGTAGAATTCCTCTCAAACCTTTCATCCTCTTTCTTTGTATTGTTTCCTATCTATCTTTTTAGTGTTAGTGTTGTAAGCCTTGGTTTTCAATCCTCTCATTGTTCAAAAATGTCTCATGTAGTATATTAGTTATATAGCATGTGAGAGAGAAGGAAGAATAAGACTAAGTGACAGCGAGGGAGGTTATGTGTATGCAGTTGTAGGACCATTCCCTCTCCTTTCTTGTAAGTCGGAGAAGAGGAAATCACGGCCTTTGCCTTAGGCTTGAAATTCACGTAGCCGGTATGCTGCTCACTTTACGTAATTCTTTCGATCCGCTACCTGTGCTTAAAGCACAGCTTTCCATTCCAACTCGATCTTATTCAGTTGGAGATTCAATCATCCTTGAAGTGCTCCAGTGGTCGATGTAGAAAAATCGGCTAAGGTTCAATTTGCTTCAGTCGAAGTGATCGCTCTATTCCGGCAGTCTTCGAAGGCAGCGACAATACCTTTTGCTTGAGTTTACTTTTCTGTCTCGTACGAGAGATCGTATTCTAGTATGTAGGTTAATCCCCCGTAAAGCATGCCAGTCCAAGGCCAATTACCACCCGCAAAGAGAACAATTTCTTTTTCTAGCAGTCATTGCGTAATCGCTAAGCAGCCCATCGGTCGAAGCAAGGGCTGACCTTGGAGAACAAACGGTTCCGTCTTCCGTTAGTTGTTGGACCTGCTTTCCCCTTGAAGCCAGGACAAATCCTTTGCCCAAGCATTAGGATCGCACTCCTTACCCTTCGCTTATATATTTATCCGAAGGAGTCTTTCCTTATCCGCAGCAGTGGAAGCCAGTATAGCAGGAGGGCCCTCGTAGCAATACCAGTTATTGCCCAACCAAATAGAGTGGCATCCCTTTTCCCGTGCCCTTTCTTGTGAGCCAATTGGAGAAAGCTTACATGGAGTTCAATTTATCCCCCTACCTGCGAGCGAGTTCGACTTCTAGGAGTTATATTATAGTCCCTAAGGCTAGCAAGCAAGTGAAGTTATCAAAGCAATGCTGGAGTAAGTCAGCCATTTGGAGCAGCCTTTGATTCTCTTTCAATTCGAGTTTGAAGCTATCCAGTAGAAGTAGAAGTTTCCAACCATTCAATAGCAGAAAAAAGACAAGCAAGGGAAAGAGCAAAACAAAAAGCATCTTATTAGCCTTCTTCTCCTCTTAGTTATCTGACTTAAGGAAGTCAGCTAGAAAGACAGTTTAAGTTTCAGTGCTAGGGTTGAATAATGTTGCTGATGCCTTGAGCGGCAAAGCTTAGTTAGCAGCATTAAAGCTAGACGAGAGACATAGGAGCTTTTGCACCTACATTACAGGAGGTTGGTTGATAAAGTATCCTTTTCGATATAGCAACTTGGTTATAGAATGAAAATTAGCAACTAGAAAAGGCTGAAATAAGGACTACGGGAATAGACTACCGGTAGACTGCGTACGGGATACGGGATATGGTTACCCACCTCAAGCCCTCGCTTAGACTCCATACTCAAGAAAGAGAGAGAGAAAGCATTAATAAGGACATTTAACATCTTCCACCTTAGCCCTTAAGACGATAGGAGAATCGTCCCAGACCTGAAAGACTCGCTCGCTTAGCCGAACAGACAAGTAAAGTAATCCCCGGCGGAGCTACAGCAAGTAATAATAACTTTGATTCCCTTTCGTCTTTTGTGATCCCTTTAATCGATTACAGTCCACGAATGACTTGAATTCAATATATATCTTATTTACAGTTCCTACCTTTGCTTTGAACTAAACCTCTTTAGCAGTAAGTATTGTATTGGAAAGGGTAAGGCCATTTCCGAGTTAGTAAGTCCTACGATTCTTTCTTTAAAAATCTAGTTTTAAGTATAAAAAGTTTCTATCTTTCTTCAAGCTTAGGGCTTTTGGTGTAAAGCAAGTAAGGCAAACCTACTCTCAAATGAGCTCCCGGGGGTTCATTCATCTAACCATGTCCTAGAGCTACTTCAGCAAGGAGTTCGTCCCCCGCTTCCTTTGCTCCACTGGCACCAAAGATCAAGAATTCGAAATAGAAAGAAAGATTGGTTGGTGGGCTTAACTGCCCCCCTATCACAACAAGGCGGATAGCGGAAAGGTGATCAGCTATAGCGTCATTGTTCATCTTCCCCTCTAACTAGAAATATCATAAGATAAGAAAGAGAAAATACGTTACGATCTTGCTTACTAGCTAAGTAGTAGTAGTAGGTTATCTATATGTTAGGTAGTAGCCTAAGCTTGAAGAAGCTCCAATCATGAAACTTCAGGCTATATGCTTAATACATGTAAGTAGAATCCTCGCGGAGGGGGAGGCAACGAAAGATTCTTAGACCACGGCCTTCTACTGGAAGACTTTTTAATCTTTATTAATTGAAGAATCAATTGATTCCTAACAGGATTGGCAAATGTCACTGTGCGTAACACATCTAATTGGAAGTGGAATGCGCTTTACTCTTCCGACTAATGGAAAAACCTACTTGATTTCCTTTTTTGAGTTTGACCCTTCGCGAAAGAGGAAGACCCCAGAACCTCTACAGAGAAATTCATTCAACTATAACTATAAGAGCCATTATAAATTCTCTCACAGGATCTTCCGCTTCACGAATTTCCTGATAAACGAAGTCATAGGCACGCAGATTCAGAGCCAGACCGACTACTCCAAGAGCACTCATCCATAAACCAGTTACGGGTACAAATAACATAAAGAAATGTAACCAACGTTTATTGGAAAAAGCAACCCCAAAGATTTGAGACCAAAAGCGGTTAGCGGTGACCATTGAATAAGTTTCTTCGGCTTGAGTTGGGTTTGGGTAAAGGGAAGATCCCTGCTAGCAGTTGTTGTTGTCTTTGCTGAATGCCCGTTATTCGGGGCTTTTTTCCTTGTTTTCCATATGCTGCAGCTCAAACCATTAGGTATGTCAAACCCATTCTATTCGGGTTGTTATCGCTCTTGGGAAGTATATTTAGGTAGGGGTTTTGGAATTTATCTAAGTCTAAGTCCGGGTCTTTCTTCTTCTAGCTCATCAACCCGCATCTCGCTATGCCCCTTAGGGAACTCTTATCCGAGAACTTCCTGGGGTGGGGCACTCACTCCCTTAAAAAACCCCCGAACTTGGAGCCTCTTTTCCCAAAAGTATGTTACCAATTCCTATCGTTAACGTCTGTAATAGGCAATTGTATCAAAGATTATCTAGTCTCCGCTGCTGTTCGCCGGATAGCTCATTTCCAGAGGAAAGTTTATAACCATTCATCCGACTAATCCTGTCTTTATTTACTTTAAAGAAAGTCAAGTTTGGGTAGAGCTCCTTAGTCTGCCAATTGAATCTCTGATCCCGCAGTGTTATAGTTTCATTCCGCTTTCATGGCTGGGAAAAATCCCCCTCAGGTCGAGCTGCTGCACTCTGAGACCTCTATCTCTATGGCCGAGACAGGCGATAAGAATCCGAACTACCATTCAATGAATTCATAGGTTTGATGGGTTTAGTTTCTCAATCTTTCTACCACTCTGACCAATACTTGATAGCCTTATCCATAAGACTATAGTTTAGTAGTTGGCATTTAGCACACATTACACCTTTTTCATACATACTTTTTGGTTTCTCTACCTTACCTCGGTTAGACTGGTCAAAGTTTATAGAGCTAGCCTATTGATGGTGTATGGGCCATACCCACTTCCTAGGCTGTAGACGGGAGGCACAGATCTTAGTTCTATCGGGATAACTAGGTAGAAGGACTATCATCCAATTCATCAAGGTGTGCGAGCCACCCGACTACTAGGAAGAGGGGTAGCCCCCCCAGAAAGAAAGGAAATTCCTGTGAGAAAGCTCTTCCTTTGTGGGACTTGGATTAGCGGCATATCCGTTCTTTTCAATTAGAATAGGACCATCATTCATACGAACGAAGCCGGTGATGCTTCCTCCTCCTATTGCTTTTCGTGAACTGGCACTATGAGACTTGGTCCGGGGATTCTTCCATTCCTGGTTCAGAAAGAGGACTTCTTCGATGCAGAAGGAAGAGCTAAAAGGCGGGATTCAGGGTTCAAAGGATAGACCAGGGGAAAGCTAGACTGATGGCTTAGTTCATGGTGTAGCTAAGAGGACTAACCGATGCGCGCTACATAACCAGATTCTGGGTGCAGTCAGAGAGTTACTAAAGGCATCTCCTGTTGAAAGGAAGGGTAAAATGCCTATTGGCAGGGGATGATAGGGATGTACAGTACAGGTTGGCTTAGCCGTAGGAGAGTCTGTTCATACTTCATACTCCCAGTATTCTTTTATTGCTCTTTGATTCCAGTCTATCTAAAGAGGGATGAGGCAGGGAATTCAATAAAGAAAGGAAGATGTGAAGGGTTCCTCTCAAGCTTGATTGAGATGGTCCTACTCCTAGAGAGTGAAGATTCGCTAATCGGCGACTTCTTCATCCTGGTGATTGAGCTAATCCGATAACAACTATGTGGGTTCAAAGATTACTTCATGTGCTATGACTATGAGCGGGGAATCGCTATGAAATGCATTCCACCGTGAGCTATAGAGTGCCTAGTCTGGAGAAAGAGAGGCAGGGCAGGATAGCAAGAGAGGTGCGGAGCGCTTTTTTTCATTTAGGATATTTTCCCTAGAAGGCAGGCTTTCTCTCATGGACCTTTAAATCTTATATTACGATATAGACCGTTCGCCTTTTCATCGCTTTGGCCTGGAGCCAGTGTAGGCTTGCTTCGCATAGGCTATCCTCGGGGCGGTAACTAAATATATAGAGAAGAAAAGCCTTGGGTTTTTGAAGATAAAGGGACTGATTTTTAGGATGTAGATTCGGGAGATGTCTTTATTGATCATGAAGGAGTGTCAGATCAGGATGACGGCGAGGAGGATCCTTTGTGTCCTCAATTTAATCTTTCGGCCGAAGAGGGTTGTGATGCAATTAAAGAAAGATCCCCATGGAGGTGTAAGGGAATGACAGAGATGGGGTGGAGATTCTTCTTTATTGGTCCTAGTAGAAGTCGAACCTTCAACACTCATCTAACATCTTCACCATCCAAAAACCCAAAAAAGGAGACCCGTCTGAGACCAGTTAACGGATCGCTCCTCTACACCTACCGTCGCGAAAGTAGAATCTTACTTCATTTACTCAAATTTCGGCGGCTAGAGCTACCATCCATCCCAGAAAGTGCCTAGAACACTTTTCTTTAGTTAACAACAGCTTCGAATATGATATTGATACTTGACTCTATACCGCCTACGAACTTACTTTAAACTTTAGGCGAAATACTATACTTTACTATACGATCACTGAAAAAGAAGCGTTTTATATAGCTGTGAAATCTTGCAAGTCACTTTCTGCCCAGGACCAAGCGCCCAATTCCACTTTTTGCATCTCATATAGCTGTCAAATCTTACTTTTCTGTTTTCCTTCCTAGCCGATGAATTGAATGAGATTTTTTCATACTTATATAGACGCAAAAGCTTACTTTGCTCCACTGGCACCGAAGCAAGGGAATGGACCTGAAAGCAGTGTCCCTCATTGAACTAATAAAAGGAATAAAACCACCATAGAGAGTTTGCTTAGCTTGTAATAAAGCAAACCTAGTTCCGCTGATGAAAACAAGAGGAAAAGTTCTGGGTAATTAGTCTAAGCCAGGCTAGAATCCATATTCCATTATTTAATTAGCGAGTTCTTTTTGTAGTAAAATCCTTCTATCTGCCTATCTGCCATACTCGATAGGAGCTCCTGTAGTTCACTCTGCTTCCCTAGACAAAGGGAGTAGGTCGAGGTAGAGCAAGCACTAAGTTTAAGTAAGTTCTTTGACTGCGAGTGCGGGTGTGGACCAGGAAATAAGGATGATTTTTCAATCCAGCAGAAGGAAAGAAAGAAGGAAAAGCTTTCGCATGTAGTCAGGCAAATTCTTTATTCTAGGGCTCGCGTATGGTTTAAACCAAGGTGCTCCCAAGCAAAGATTCTCGGGCAAGGCTTTCAATCAAATTCCGTTCAAACGCAGGGACGAAGTGGCTTAGTGAGAAGAAGGGACGGTACGCTGAAATGGTGAGTTGCGCCTACGCCTTCATTACCTACTTTTTCCAATCCTAGCTTACCATACGAGGTGCTTGGGAGACTTTACCCTACAATGGCCAAGAACGCCAGTTCCAGAGGCAGCATGAACCCTCTTTATGAGGGGGACAAGGAGGAGTCCACTGTATTTAACCTTAACCATCAGCTAATGGCTCCAGCCTTGGCAAATTGGCAACTTTCTAACAGTTATCCGTCAACTAGCTGAGATTTCCGAGATGCTAGCACAATTGACCTTGAGGGTAGACATCGAAAAGCCCTGGCTTTTAAGTACTCATCTTACCGAGCCCATAAAGACCCCAAGTGCTTGGGTAAGCAAGTAGTACGTCTTTCCACCAAGAAGATAGGGAGAAAGGGAAAAGCGCGCAGTCCCCTCTTTCTGCCTTCCTCGTTCCCCTGGACCTTCCCCGCAGAGTGCTTCCTCAGGGCTCGAACCTGCTGCAATGCACCAACTCCTCATTGTTGGACCGAATGATACCTCTATAGAATCAATTTTGTGGACTAATATGAACTACTCCTCACTTCGCAGACTTTCACGCTCACAAGGATTGGAACCGTAGACATTGGGTAGACCGACGTTCTAGCTAACAACTGAACTAAGAGCCCTTATTACTATTATATTACACACGACTGTAAAGACGCGATAAAGTAAGCCACCCTGGATGGGAGGAAGGATAAGATAGCCAGCACGTCAGATAAGATGATGAGGAATCCTTAGACTTACGGGCTGGAATGTGCCGCTCCGCTTAGTCGACTGAAAGAGAATCGAAGCATCCTACTTCACTGTAAATGCCGCTACGAATTCCTTCCAACGAGCTAAAGGTCATACTGAGTTCCTTCTCTTTTCCCGCCTGAGACGGGTACTCCTGCCTCTGCCCCCAGTAGCTTCCTCTGTTGCATCCGTTGACGAATCCAAATCTGGATAGTCAGTAGCTCCTCCAGCCTTGTCAGCATATCCTGAGAGAGGTCTCTCGAGAGTGTAGAAGCAACAACTAAATCTAGTAATCCAGCATCAAATATGAAGAAGATTTAGAAACTCCCACCCACGGGGAATACCTGGAGGCTTCTGGGGAATAAAACCCCTAGCACAGCAAGCACTCCAAGAGGCTCGGCAGAGAGAGGGCCTGAAAATGAGGAAAGATTGATGAAAGCTAAATAACTTCATCAAATCTGATAATCCTTCTTTCTACACCTTCTACTTATACATTAACGCTGGAAACTGGATAGAAAGATAGCACAAAAGAACCAAGAACAAGAAGGGTTGGGGTAGGATATACCTTCTGATCCAGATACCTTAGATCTAGCTATGCTTGCTTGCTGACCTGTACTACCTATTCTATTCTTGACACATTAGGATAGGAATAATAGTAAGCTGAGCTCTCACTGTGAGCGCTACCTTAGCACTGTTTTTTTGGCACTCAGAGAAGAGTGGAAATAGTCCTAGATAGGAGAGGGCTTCTCACTAAGACTTTCGACTCACTGCCAAAAGCTCCTTCAGGCAGAGAAGCTAGAAGCCTTCCCGGTGTATGAGGGGAGACTGCGAGAGTTCCAAGCCAACAATCCCTACCTTGATTGTTTTACTTCTTATCTTGAAGGCATATTGGGGTATTCTTTCATGGCCAGGAAGGACAATTAAATTAAATATTTCCTTCGGTGTAGATGTATTCTAAAGTAGCACGAACTAGGAAGAGTCTTGACGTAAGGAATAGAAGGAAGGTTCTTTTTAGAGAATAGCAGCGCTTTTTCTTCCTTTACAAGACTTTCAACGTGTCATTTCAGAGTCAACCATTGATTGGTCTTTCCGGGTAGCAGCTTCACACGGCACCTAGGAAGCTGAGCAGTTGTCAGAAAGAGTAGTTAATGGGTCACCTGGTAATAGCTGGGATTTCGGATTCTACTTAGAAAGCTATGTCTCGAGAACACCTTCCTTCTAACTAAGGCAATTGGTCTCTCACGTTGGATATAGATAGGCCGACGTTGCCAATGCAAGTTAAGCGCGTAAACGACCTTCAGATTGGTGTTGGCATTAGGAGAAGCAAGCTGATAGTGGAACTAGTGGCATTCCTTTTCGGATAAGAAAGTGACCTCGCCGGCCCTTCATTTGCCCCTCATCTTTATGACTCAACATCTGTAGCGTCATCGAAGCGTAGCGAGACAATGAGTTCTGTTCCTCCAACGTTCTCATCCAAGTTCTCCACCAGACCATAGCACTAAACATCCCTCGTCTTCTCCTTCCCTTGCTAACCTTCCCACGCGTACGTCATGCCAAAGCTTTATCAAGCCTTTGAAATCGGTTCAACTAACCGCATTCCCTTGTGTTGTGCCAAAAAGACCGAGGTTGGATGCAAGATTCGGTGATTTAGAATCGAAGTTTTATCAAGTTCAAGCTGTCGCATAACCGCTTTATGCTAATTGCTAACACTAAACCAATCCTGTCAGTTCGAATCCTCTAACCATGCCGGTACCAACTTTATCTCTTGACTTTCCTTCGGGTAGACTAAGGGACCTTCTCTTATTACGGGATGCTATCTTGTGGAAAGTCTGATCCCGCTAGAGGAGAGAGCATTTCTCGGACAATGAGATCTCTCGCTTTCCCGGAACAGTAAGCTGTCTGGTAAACAAAACTCCCTTTCAATCAAGGATCTTATGCTTTTCCGGTGAACAAGGCTGCGTAGCCTATGCTTTGCAAGCCTATCACGCTCGACTGTCTTAAGCAGACAGTTTATTCATGAGAAGGAGTTGTCACACCCCAGAGAAGTCGATCCTTTTGATTAGGACAGAATGAATACAACTAAGTAAGACTGGTAGACAGCCTTGACTTGAAATAAGAGTTAGTCCTGCTGGTAAACACGTTACACTTATTACGCTCGATCCTGTAAAGGACTTTCTTAGAAAGAAAAGTAGGCTTAGCCACTATGCATTCACGAAAGAGGGAAGAGCCAGGTGAAAGACAGGAGTGCTCGCAGGCTCCATTTTTTTGCATCTTCCTGACTTTTTTTTCCATTTTAAAGACTCCTTCTCGTCTGGATATTAATGCGCTACAAAGCGAGCAGGGCTCCAACTGCACTAGCTGAAAAGTAGCAGCTGGCAAGGCTTGAAAAGAAAGGAACTACTGCTACACTGGCAACTACATTTGGAGTGCTAGAAGGTAGGAACTCGATCAAAAACTTGCTATTCCTTCGCTTCTTTGCTTGTAAGGACGGACTGGAATGAATGAATGGACTGACTCTGATTCAACCTTCCCTTACTTAAGCCGAATAGCGGCTAAGAGCAAGATCAACGATAGCCTCTCTAAAAGCACATTCTAGAAGAACTTCCTAATGTTAAGCCACACCAGAAGGATTGACTTTTTCTTTTTAGGCATCCGCTTCGGCTGCTTCCTCCATACCCATACTATGAACACTTTACCAATCTATCACTTTTGATATCACATCAACTACTTCATACCTTGCTATTCCGAGCCGTGCCGTAACAAACCATACCGTGTAGGGTGGAGTCCTCTCTCATTGAAGAAGGAGATGATGGGCTGTTACTCAACTCCTAAAGATGTTCAAACATCCGCTATTAGTGATACAGCTTCTACTCTGATAACCAGCATGTGATCAGTAAACCGGTAAGAGGTAGTAGAATCCGACGGCTCTATCAAGGAAGAGAGAGCTCTGAGATTTTGTTCGATTGACCTTTTTTGGGTGGACCAGGACGATGTCGACAAAGGCCAAACTTACTCGGTGCGAGGTCAGTAAAGCAAGGCTCATTTATCCATTTTCCAAGGCTGATGTCACTGATAGCTCTGGGTTCATTCTGATTGGCTACCAGAAGGATAAGAACTATGCTTTGACAGGAAGGCACCTCTGCCTTTCTTCTCCTATTCGAAGACCCTTGGCTGAAAAATAAATCTATGATCAAGAAAGATATAAAGAAGAGGTATCAACTCCACTACAAGAAGATTGGTTGCTCTCTACTTCCTCATTCTCATCCTCGGATTCTTCCTATACCATTACTTTCGGTATTGAGGTTGAACTAAGTTTTCCCCTCTATCTAGTGAAAATTAATCGAACTTCAAGGAAGATTGATCACAGCTGAGTCTGAGCCCAGCACTTCTTCAATTTACTAAGATATCCAGTCTCAAATTCCAAGGTGTAGACCAGGAAATGCTCCCTGAATCAAAAAAGAAGTTTGGGACCAATGCAGTGAATGGTGGTGGGTCTGGTTGTTCCGGGGACAGCTTTCTGGTACGGCTATTGGCCTTCTAGCTAAGTCACAGTCTTATCCCTTATTCGATTTCTTCAAAACCAGGCCTGAAGGAAGGAATGAATCAAAAGATAACCGATAAATAGGTAGCACTTGAGGTCCCTAAAGACAGAAGGAAAGACAGAACCTTACTAGAAGGAAGAAGCAAAAAGGGCTCGTCGAACTACTATACTAAACGCTTACCTATAAAATAAAAAAGGTATATCGTATATCGATTTTTCCGGATTCTATCTACGGAATGGAGATAAGGCAGAGGAGAGGCATAAGCGCGAGAAAAGAACTCAGTTAGGACACCTCCTTCTTTTCTGAATACTGGAGTGACTCTAGCTGCTGCCATAAGCTTTGAGTTTAGTGCTTGCTTTCTCAGACTCTACTATCATGGATAGGCTTACTTTGAGAGGCGCTTACTGGAACGCAGACAAAGCTTCCTTGAACCAGTAAGAAAACTCACCTTTAAGGAATAAGAAGATTCCCCATTCCTTTCAATAAAGCCTTAAAGTGAAAGTAAGTGCGCTTAGTGATCAGGGTTCATCAATCAATAAATCATATCTAGTGAGTAGGGGAGTTCTACTAGTGACCAATAGCGAGATAAAGGGAAAGAAGTCTACTACGAAAAAAACGTAGTTATCCCCCCCCTTTAAGAGATAGGGAAATCGTCCTACGAAATCTATGGTTATGATTTTCCCATGGCCAGGAAGGTATTGGGCTGATAAAGCCCCAACTTCCTGTTGGACAGCTTCGACGTGCTGCATAGAGCACACACAACTCATCACCGTTGGACATCTGCTTCTATCCTGGGCCAATAAGAATGCCTTTCTAGGTGAGCCAGAGTTTGATCAACTCCAAAGTGTAATCCAACTCTGGCGTCATGAAGGACCGCGAGACGCCTTTCTTTGCCCGACATAGTCTGCCGTCTTTGTAGAGTAAGTCGTCTAGCCGGCTGTAGCCATCTGCTGTCTGCACTCGGGCCGTCTTCTCCCAGACGCCTTTCTTTTTCGACGTCCTTCCGAGTACTCTGCCGTAAAGTCCCCGAAGTCCAATAAAGTGGTAGAAACAGCAGTTGCGGCGCTTTACTAATAACATAGAAAGGGCTTTTACCTACCTTACTAATAAAGCTTCTTTTTTACATAAGGTTAAACGAAAGCGGTTGTTAATGCTTGTAGCTTGCGTGTCTGAGATCCGTCTTCTGTTTGCGATTGAAACACCCCCTTAATTACTTATTCTTTTATCTAGGCAGAATTCTCTGATAAAAAAGAAGGCAGCTTTTAAGATAGAGTCTTTTACGGTTACAGTGACAAGTGGAGAACAGATCAATCAGCTTTTAGCGGCTAAAAGAAAGAAATCTCTTTCTTCTTGTGCTTGTGCTGGCACCTTGGATGAAATCCTTGTTCTTTCTTTGTTTGGGACGGAGGATTAAAATAAGAGCTGCGCCTCACCCCTATTTGAATGCCTTATACCATAACATAAAAGGAACTGGAACTTCTTAAGAAACCTCTGCTCCGGTATTGGCCGCGCCGAGAAAAGCCTTGAATCCTCTATAGCGATCTCGCCGCCTGCGAACATTCTCTGGAAGCGAAGCACTTTTAGCACAAGAGAATGAACAGGGAAAGGAGAATGCATTATACTACTTAAGCCGGCGATTCGTAGAGGCGGAATAAAACTATTCGCCAATTGAAAAAGTGTTTTGTGCCTAGCTTTGGTCTTTGCTGCAAAAAGCTACGCTACTCTTTCTTAGCAATCAGATCAAGTTAATCTCAAGAGCAGACCCTCTCAAGTTTTTAATGAAAAGACCAATGTTATCAGGTCGATTGACCAAATGGTCTCTGTTATTCTCTTAATTGGAGAGAATATCTATTCAAGAAATCTGTGAAGGGAAGGGCTCTGGCAGATTTCCTAGAAGCTCATCCATACCAGAAAATCATAGGAAGCTTTTTTTCATAGGACTAAGCGAATTCATTCCTCCCTAGCCCTATGTGCTGAGGAGCCAACAAACGGAAGGATACCCGCATGGGAGGGAGCCCCAAGCCAAGCCTATTGAATCGTCTCAACCCTTAGAAGTAGCATCACCCTACCGATGAGTCTGGAGGAAAGACTGTAGCTCCCGCTTCACCAGTTCTTCGACGGCCTTGAAAAAAAAAAGAAGCGCCTATTGCTGATGACGGTTGTTCCTAACATAACAACCAGGAGACAGACTTAATAGCTAACGGCCGTATGCCATCTATCCATCCATGCTGAATTGAGACTGAGGGCTTGGATCGAGGTCCTGAAAAGCGTGAAACGCAGTAAGGACATTGATGAAGTATAAGCCCTGGCGAAAGACGAAGGCGGTAAGCGAAGCGAGCTACACCGGTCCTCCGGAGGGGAAGTCGAAACCCGTGTTCAAGTAAAGGAGATACTGATTCATTAATGAATTTTTACAGGCAAAATGCCGCTGACAATGTGTTGAATTGGCAGGTTACCTGATTAAGAAGCTGGGAAGGTACCAGCTGCCTGCGTGGTGTTAAACCAAAATGCTAAAGAGAGCGAAGGGGAAATCATGAACTACGTTTCATGTAATGTAGTACACTATAAGAGAGTTAGAGTACTGCAGTGGACACAATTCAAAAATCACCTTAAGGAAAGGGCTTATATAAAATAAAGATAAATTCAAAACAAGTTACATGCTCGTGACCCACAACAACTAATAGGGCCAACATTTTATTTTAGAACTACTCTTTTCATTTTTGCAACTACATACTTTCCTGGAATAAGAAAGCCTGAAGGTGACTTAACTACTTTTTGTTAATTTCTTCTAGTCTCCCAGGCGACCGAGTGCTCCATGAACAATGAGCGCTTGCTGCTCCGCCCGCAGCGCTTGCTGCCTCTCCTCCAAACCCTCTATGCGCTCTCTGGTAGCGCGAATGCGCGCTTCTTTCCTTGCAGGATCCATTGTTCTAACACTTCTCAAAAGGAAGTTTAGCACTCTACGGTGCTCTTGAATTTCATTTTGCAGTTGCCCCATTTCGGCAGCAATTGCAGAAAGCCTGTTTGCAGCATCCATAGTAGTACTCAATTTCTTTGATTTGAATTTGATGAAGTGAAGACACTTATCGAGCCTCCATTTATAGAGTGGTAGAGTAATCTCGCAATGCGGCATGAATTGGATGACTTAATAGTTTTCTGCAGTTTAGTACTAACATGCCTGTGTGGTGAACTAACTACCTTGGGAAGCAACAAATATGCCCCCCAATCACGCTGCCTATGTGAACAAATTTAAAAACTTTGCATAACCAGCTTAATTAAGTAGAAAAACCTAATCGATAGTTGTTAGGATGAATCACACGTGGGAGAGATATGAAATCTCTGAGCAGACTTAAATCCCTTACTTTGCCATTCTTTCCAGAATAGGATTTTGCTTAATATCATTTGGATGGACTCAGATCCTTTCATGTAGGAGAGTCTTTGATGGGCTTTGAATTTTGATAGATCCAGCGGGCCTTCTTGCATGGACTTGGGCTTGCTTACTGGCTTCGCTGAGGATGGGATTCCCTACCCGATGAGTCTGGCTAGGCTATTAGGCACCTTTGGTCTAGGCTTTCTCAGGCCTATCCAGAAGTCTGAAGTTCCGTCTACAGAAGGTCTAATTCTGAGCCGAAGCTCTATTTATTGCCCTATTCCCTTTCCTGACCAAAGTCACTAAGGAGGGGCCGGGGCGGACTGCAATTCGTCTGAGCTTAGTCTTCTCTTCTGAGACGATTGGAGGCTGGGGAAAGGGCACTCTTGAAGAAGGGCCTACTGCCGTAGGGGTGAAGAAACCTCCTTCTCTTATAGGAGAGGGGCTATTGAATGAAAAATAAAGTCTTCAAGAAGTGACAGAAGGAATCATAAAAGAAATAGCTTTCGACTAAAGACGCAGACGATGAGCAAAAGTCTGCTTTAATAAAGTAGCTCGGGGGAACCTTAAGACAGGACATCGGGGCGAAGGTATGAAGGTACGGCAATGCAGCCCAGTCTGGTCTGAGGAGGAGTGGGACTGTGAAAGCTGCAGCAAAGGGAAAGGACTTTCACCAGTTTCTTGAGTGAGAAGCGGATGTTGGTGAAAAAAGGAAGTTGAGTTCAAGTTTGGAACACATGGCATAAGCCAAAGATCCCGGGATGACTCTAAAAGCTAACGAGATGATTCTGGTTAAACCGGGCATTCCTCAGAGCAAGGAAAGATCTTTCAAAAATAGAATCAAGAGAAAGCGCTAGAACCGATGTAAGTAAGATCCGCTACAACTAGAAGTCGATCTGGTACCTTCCTCCGGGTACTCAACAACTAGAGTCATCTCCCTTTCTCCTTTTAGCTTTAGTCGGTCGAGTAGCTTATTCGAACGTTGTGAACTCATTCCTGCCTTTGCAATACCAGCGCATCTTGTGCCAGGTTGTGCTCTGCCTCTTCCCCTCTATCAGAAGATTACCTTGTGTGGAAGGTTGACTCTTCACTTCAGTCAATGGGAGGAATCCCCTTATCTAAGGTTCTTTGTATGGCACTATAAACTCTCTTTCTTACGCGAGACAGAAAGTGTAACTACCGAAGCTCTTTCAACTTGTCCTGTCTTTGGATAAGTATTGCGGTTAAGTCAGTTAACAAGATGAGAGTCGGAAAATTGAAATAAGAACTGTCAAGTGATTCTTGAATGCTTCTACTTATGTAGATGGAGTCCAGTACGCTACTATATATACTGAAAATTCCCAAGACAATATCGGGAGTACCCATCTTATTTGATATGTAACTAGATCGTCAAACTCTTTCCCGCTATACCCAGCCGATTCTCAAGGACAAAAGGTATAGCATCACATTTTAACAGACAGATGAAAGCTAGGTCTCTACTCCTTCTTCATGAGGAAGAAAGGCCTTGTTATCATCGAGATCGACGTAAGGAAAGTAAGGTGTAGAGTCCAACTAAGACTTCCATGAAAAGTCTCATTCATGTTGATTGAGGAGTTTCTTACTGACCGCTAAACCTTCTCTACTTTTGAAGATAGACTGGAAAGCAAACTCAGAGAATAGCTAAGTGAAAGTCAGAGACTCCCTTTTTTAGGAACTTAGACTACCTATGTGCTGGTAAACTCCACCTAGACTGAGATTCATCAGTTCGATCATTTAGTTTGTGTCCTAAGTCCTATATCCTTCAGGAAAGGATCAATTCCTTCTCTAACTTCTACTTGGGGTCACTCCTCGGAAAGATTCTTCATTCGAGTTAGCTTCTTTCGCTCCTTCACCCTTGACTGCATTCCCGGAAATGCCATTCCCATCCGCTAAACCTGCTCCTTCTGAGAATGGTTTTACCCCGCTCTTCAATCTTATTCTGTTTCCGATCCTGCTTCAGATTCTCTTTCAGTTGTGGAAACAAGCCCCTATTCCTATCGGTTGAGTAGCCCAAGCTCCTTAAGAGCGTATTGTCCCCTCTCCTGTGAAAGAAAGAGGTTGATGCACCCAGCTACCCGAAGTAGAGCTTTCTTTGTCCCACCTTTCCTTACTGACTTTCCTAGTTTAGATAGCGTATTGAGAATCATGTCAAAATACACCAAGACCTGGGCCCAGGTTCTCTTTCTTCAAGAAAGGGTAGCTTTAAACAACCCGGTTCCAAACACACCAAACAAGCAAGCGACTCCCCTTCCTTAGCGTACCCGTCCATTAAGGCATTCTTCCTTCTTGCGTATGTGTTATAGCTCTAAGCCCCAGTTCCTTGGTGAAAAGAGCTGTCGCCTTTAAATCATCGAAAAAAAAAAGAAGGAACCGCTCGAAAGGGACCACACAACAATGGCTCATAACTGGAAAACATAACAACAATGTCTCCTAGCTGCAAAAGACTGGCTCCCAACTGAAAATTTCTCTCGATCACTCTCTAACAGAAAGCCATTTTCCCTTTCGCAAAAAGTCAACTTGGACTTCTTTCCTAAGCGGAGATTTGGACTACATGGACCTAAGCAACCCGCCGACAGGGGCAGCCTTTCACTGTTGGAAACTTTGATTTAGATTGGTAGGATTCTGTCTAATCTTTCCTAATTTAGAAATTGCACTCAATCAACATAGTTTCCACTCATTCCTTCTCGACCGCCTCTTTTCTAGTCACTTTTGATCAAATCTTTCTTGTGATTTTCTATTCTCTTATGAGAAATGGTTTGCTTCGTTTGAGCCGTCGTCGCTTAATGCATGTAGGGGGACTGGGGCATTTCCCCCACGACCCCTTTTATTTTAAAGGAGAACCAGAAGAACAACAATGAACTCAAAGCTAATGAAGGAGATCCGCAACTTGAACAAGGTACACGGGATCTTTCCTACCCCTTTCTATTTCGACTTCTTTGAAAGGTGAAAGAGTAAGAAGCTAGACCGACTTGCTCTTAAATTAAAAGCAGCAAGAGCAAGTAAGTAGGCTTTTCTCCGCAAGAACAATCTTGACTTTCTTTATACTTTCTTTATAATATAAGGCCCTTTAAACGATCGTAAATGGCGTTGTGCCTATTTGGAGCTTTTCACAGTCAAAGTCAAACGTTTGTCGGTGGCAACATCGGCATGCGTTATATAAGACTTTCAGCGCACCTGAACTACCCATAGTCTATCTAGTTACGGGATTGCACTCAATAGTCAATCAATTCGTTTTTCCGTAGGTTGATGCTTTGTATCGCACGCTTGTTATATTTAGATAATAATACAAAATCTAGTGTTAGAAGTAGAACTAAAGCGCCTATGAATGAGTTCCAAGAAAGCGGCCGTTGCACTGATAGGGGTGTAATCTAATCTATCTTTCCTGTCCTTTCCTTGCGGATTAGCTATTCCTGTCCTTTAGGAACTGGTTAAAGTTTGGCAAGAGCAGCTTCAACTTGGGCTTTGACAAGACTTGGCTACGTGGAGTAGACCTCACTCGCTCTTTGGCTCGCTCCTTACTTTTCTTTTGTAGCAAACTCTTCAACTTGTTGGACAGCAGCTGCAAAGCCCTCTCCTTTCAGTCGAGTACTACCAAAGCAGCTTGCTAGCTGTAGCTTCGTACCTTGCTTTAGCTCTAGCTTCCGCACTTCCCTCGGTTCAACCAAATAATGAAGGGAGCCATTTTCAGATCCTCCGAGTGCAAAGCTAGCGGCAGAGATTGTGGTTCCATACGCGGATTTAGATGCATCCCCATACACTACCTCGATCAGAATCAATTCCAACAAAGCTATAGCCCGTTGTAAGGTTCGTAGCCTTTATAACGAGCACCTGGTCTAGTGGCATATCTTTCAGTTACATATACTGCTCCAGATGCCAGTGGACTCGTCGATCAACCAGTGAAGGGAATAGAAGCATAGGTAGGTAGGAGGGATGAGAGAGCAAGCTGGCTGAGTATATCGTGGAGATGCCCGCTTTGTACATTTTCTGAGTCAGACCAACTCGGCTACCGAATTGTCTTCTTGGAATGTATTTAATTTATTAGGAAAGCGACTGTTCACTCAAAAAACGAGCTCAACAAAGTCACTTCTTGAACAGAAGCCCTTTAAGGCAGGCTAGATGGATCAACTAGGTGTCTTGCCTGGGGTGCTATATAAGTCCTACCATTTTCATGGAAATAAATAGTTGTAGACCAATACTATTCTATTAATAAGAAATATAGTTTCAACAATAGAAGATTACTCTCCCTGCTTCCCCCACCAGCGCTCACTCTGACCACCATGAGATTTCCTCTGAAGAGGAGGATCACCTCCAAAGGAGAACGAAATTTTTGATAACAAGCATGGGTTCAATCGCTACATAGAGAGCTTACAAATGTAATGAATATACTTCCTCATTGAGTGAGGCATTCCATACTGAAAGTTACTTTCTTTGATGCCAGGGTTCAAGACTTCTACATACCGGATACCTGGGTCGAGGGTTTCGTCACACAGTTACAGTTGCTGTGAGAGTTGCGTGGCAGGGAGTACACTTGACAGGAGATAGACACAGGCGGTAGAGAGAGAAAGGCAGCCCTCGTTATAGCTATATAACGTTGGGGGGAGGGGTTGTTATATTCCAATCCAGGTGGAGTAAATCCACTCTATGTTCACTAATCGAAATTCCTCCAACCCAACTTTAGGAGACATTTCATTCACTACTTAAAAATCGGTAAAGGACCAAACTGTTTAGCAGCCATCCTTTGATGAAAGCGTAGAGGCTCTGCCGGAGATGGAACAACTTCTTCTCTTCACTCTTTTTGATTAGAGCATCTCAGATCGGATTCCAATCACCTTAGCGAGTCTCCTAGGTGCGAAGCCATTCTTTAAGCCCAAAACAAAAGGAGAAGTGAAGTCACTATCTAGACAAAGGGGATCGCCTACTTAGAAGGTAGGAGTTCACACCGGGCAATCTCTTTCTTAATGAATTGAAAGCAGATGCCATTGAAAGAGAGTGAGGGAACTGACGGGAATAAGCTTAAGCCTGACCTCAGGGTAGGAAAAGATTTCATCACAAATGAACTTAGATAGAGGACGAATCGAATAAGCGAGCGTTCATCCCCATCTCTTGTCCTTGAAGGAGGGGCAAAGAATGGATCTTTCTGCTCTTGCAGGAAGGGCCAGTAGTCTTGGTGCTAAGGGCATGGCTTAAAGAAGCGAGTGACTCTTGGAAAGGTATCGAAGTGACTTCCGGATTTACTAATTTAGGAGTTCCAGTCGAAAGATAAATGAGTTAGCTCAGGCTCAGGGCGTGAAATTAAATAGATAAGAAAGGCTATTCCTGATCTGAAGAGTTGAGTTGCTATAGTTGAATTTTGGAAGGCTCAGGTTTGTGGTATTATTTATATAAGTCGTTTTGATCCCCGCTAAAGGTAAGCAGGGGAGATCTTTGAAGAGCATCCAATCCTGATCTTTTCACTTTCGAGATCGAAGAATCATAGCTATCAGTGCATTGGCAAAGCAGACCCAAAAGAAGAAGGAAGTCGAGCTGTAGTTCGAACTAAGGATAGACTGAATTCAAATAAGCCTTCACTTTCAATCCGTTGAAATGTATGGGTTAGGATGACCAGCTTTCGTACAAGAGTTTACCTAGAAAAAACCTGACTGTGAGACCGACTCGGCAAAGAGAGAGGAAAGTCAACCAAGTGTTCAATCTATTAAATAGACTATTTTTCTTTCATTAAAGTTTACAGATAAGTAAGATATTGAAAGGGGCAGAACGCTTTCTAAGCTAGACTTTCTCCTTACGTCCTTCGGGGCCTTATGTTTCAAAAAAGAGTCCCCACTTGTACTGTATGTACTGACTGCCTGCCTCAATGCCTGCTGACTTACTGGTCACTTTACTGAGTTCCTAGGAACGAACAAGGAATATTTTGAGCCCCAACGACAAGCGAACGGGCATTTTCGGGGACTAGCCCGCTTCCCATTACTCAAGAGGGAAATTCCTCGCACATAATTAAGGGAGCCATTGAAAGGTGACCAAAACACCAGAAACGGGGACTACCCGAGCTAATGATAGAGGCAAGAACACTTTCCGGCCAAGTCCCATTAATTGATCATAACGATATCGTGGAAATGCTGCACGGACCCATATATTTAGGAACAAAAACAGAATCACCTTGATACTAAACCAGATCGAGCCCGAGATCTTCTTGAAAATTTGTCCTTCCCCCCCGCCCTAAAACTAGTGATTACTCCCGATCCGAAGCACCCCTTTTCCATTCCATTCTGCCGCTTTTGGGTTTCAGAGGCCACGGCCCCCCCAGCGCTTCATTTCCTTATCGATCTCGAACCAAGTTTCTTTGTTCTCGATCTTGGCTTTGAACTCATGGAGATAGGGGATTCGCGCCTCTTCGGCCAAGTCCTCCACGTCGGAAAGAAACTTGACCGCGTCGACGATTTTCTCCAGTTTTTGATTATCGTCCACTCCCGCCGCCCGAGCTATTTCTTTAGTTTTTTGAAATATCTCATTGTGTAAGCGATCACATTCCCGGGCATTTTCTTCCGTTTCGCGTTCTAATTGAGCGGATTCGGCCGGGGAAATGTCGGGGGGAAAGTCGTTGAGGTCAAGATCTGGAATTGCCTCGGGCCCCGCGCATAAAGCGACAGCAGGGCTAAGAATACACATGAGTACTAAAGAAATGGAAATTCTAAGAAAAAAAAAGAATAATCTCAATAAATCCGTTCTAGTTCTTAGAGAGATAAATACCGAAAAATCTGTCAATAAATGACGAACCGGACGAAGGATATTTGAACTCAAAATCTTCTCAAGTCTTACTGAAATCGGATTTCCTTTTCGTGCCATATGCACTTAGACTTTTCTTTTTCCCCCTTTTTTTCCCGGAAAAATATCTCTTCTTACTTCAAGCTTAAAGTGTACAACCGCCTACGGACAAAGGCATTAACCGAAGCCCCTCCTTTCGTGCGCCCCTCACCTCCTCCATGAGGATGATCCACTGGATTGATTGCAACACCACGAATAATGGGGCGTCTGCCTAATCACCGGCTTTGTCCAGCTTTTCTAAGCTTACGTGCACCGTGGTTGGGATTGTAAACTATACCAATAGTAGCTCGACATCGGGAATCTATGAGTTTTTCAACACCCGAAGGTAGGTAGGGTAGCCGCACAAGCTTAAGAGAAAGTGTGGGGAGTGCTGCTTCCTTCATTATTTTAGCAAAAGTTCCTGCCGCTCGAGCCAGCTGACTGCCCCCTTCCACTCGGCCTTTCTTCGCTGTGTGAATAAGGTCTTAGTATGGATGAGCATTCTGGGCGGGTCGCAATAAGTCGCTGGTCGAAGGTTTGGACCAATCGCAATTCATCACCATTTTATAGTAGTTCGCGCGAACGCCTAAACTAAATTCATGATTCCTAAATGCTTCCTTGGCCGTGTGGAACATGGATTAGCATTATGTCATTCCTACAAGTGATCCCCCATCCAGGATTGCTATAGGAGGACTTCGAGATCAAATAGAATATGTTTCTTTCTATTCCGCGTGAGCCACTTATTTCTCCGAAACAAGAGATCAAAGTTATTTTCCTCTTTTTTCCCAATAAGTCGACAGCCTTACACCATTGGGATACTTCGAATAAAGTAGAGTCCATATAGGATACACCGGTGCTAAAACCTTTTCTCAAGATATCCTCCAAACTCTTGGGGTCCTTGCTCCGGATGTTGTTCCCCCGGTGTGAAAGCAGTTGGTTCCGTAGTTTTAGAATTCTGCTGATCCCAAGTACTCCATCTCCATCATTGCATATTGGAATATAGAAAATAAAGAGGAAAAGGCATAACCAGAAGAATTGTGAAAAATAAGTCAATTTATCCAATTGAGGCATTTTTATTTATTTATTTATTATTATTATTATTATTGATTCCCTCAAGACAGAAAGAGAAAGCGAGTCCTTCCTGTAGGAGTAGTGAAGAACTATAGAGAACGTTTGTTTGTTGGTTGTTGACCAACGAAAAGCATAGAATAAAGACGCAAAAGTGAAAGCATGGGAGTAGAAAGGCATTCCTTTCCTGGGGTGGGGCATTTTTAAGTAAAGACTGACTACAATTAAATCACGTTACAGCCAACAAAGTAGCTGTAACTATACTACGATATTTTCATTGATCGTAGCTAATTCTGATTTAATTGTGACAACAGCCGATAAGCAAGCAGCTTGTATTCGTATAATAAGACGGTGCTTCCTGCTTTCAGGAAAGTGAAGTACTTCAGGTATTTTGGATTCAGCTTGCACTAATAAACCAGGCCAGTGAAAAGTCATTTTTAGAGTCCTGTGTTAAGCATATAGCACATTCTTCAATAGAAGAAGCAGTGGATGGACCAGAATTGGATGTGTGAGTTCCAGAAGAGGATGTTTCAACTTCTATATGTGGGAGGATATCTCATACTATAGAAAGAGCTCTGCTCTCTCTTATGCAATAGCTCAGTAAAGAGTTCATTCTTTGACTCCTAGTATGAGTGTGAAAAGGCAGTCAAGCAAGGAAGGACAGTGCGATAACAAGCGATTTGTGATCAATAATCCACCGGATTCAGTACCAATCAATGGTGGATCCTCAACTTATACAGTTGAATTTGGGTATGAAAGAAAGGAAACGAGCTATTGCAAGCACTAGCGGTAAGGGCACTTCTTCCTTCTATTCTAAATGGAAAAGAGATGTTTCGAATTCATCAAAATCAGAAGCTTTTTCTACGCTCCAAGAAATTGTATAACTTGGACAAAATATTCACTTCGGCTTCCATGATCCACAAGATCTATATAGATATGGTTTAGCCAGTGAATGTTGTCCACGCTAAAAAGAACCCGTTCAGATACGTCATGGAAATTGACCGCTTCTGGTAAGTCACCATCTCCCGTAGGAGTAGTGTCCCTATAGACTTCATATAAAATAAAGAGACGATCTACGATTTGTTCTTTGATTACGTCTAAAGTAAGGTCTGTTATTTTTTCATCCATAGTCAAACTATTTAAAGCGGGGATCTTACCCGCCCTAACGGCCACCAGAATTTCGAAGGGCAAAGCCAAGCCAATTCGCAATATGAAATCGCTAATTAGTTGTTCAAGCATTTTTAAATGGAATCCCTGTAGTTATGCTTCTTGCTCTAACAAAAGGAAGAAAGGCTTGTCGGAAATTGCCAGTGGTTTTTCCACGAGGAAAGGCATGGTAAAAAGAAAATGAGCTATCATAAAGACTAAGATGGTTAAATAAAGGGGGGCATGATCTCAATCGAGAGTCATTTCCCTTAGTGACTCTAGAATGGACAGATCATCTATACTTTAATATGTAATTTTTTATTTTCATTTCAGTAATAAATCCTTCTTGCTACTAACCCGCACCTACTCATAAGCATCTTACTTGTGGGAACTGAACCCTCTAAAGGACCCATTCATTCACGACGACCTCCCACTCACTGGACTGAATGGACTTCCCGCTCGCACTGTTCTTGAAGGAGGGGGAAAGCTGGATGCTGTGGCGCTGGTTGCTCAATTGGACCTGCATTTTGACAAGCGGGCTGATTCCCGCTTGCTTCGGAGCTTTCTCCAGAGTTGCTCCCTCGGATCAATGTCCAGCCGGAGTTGTCCCCAAAAGTACTCTCACCGTCAGGTGAAACATTGTGATTAGCCGAAGAAAGTTCCCAGCTCAAAGTACCGCTGGAATGGTCAAGATCCATACATAAAGCGATGTTTTTTGTCGAAATGGAGCCAACAACCATGTGAATAGCAGTCATAACTAAGACGATTGTACTACTTGAAAGGGCCATACACAGGCGTTATGTGAGAAAGTCTCGGTAAAAGAGGAGGAGGTTGCTCAAAAAAGAAAAAAAAAAAAATCACTATGTAAGTCTATTTTTCCTGGAACCATATCAGGAAACATCTGAATTAACAAAGGAATTTTGAAACGTAGGATACATCATGTCATTGTTCAGATTGGTGGCATTGTCAGTGATGATGTCATTAGGACGCTGGCTATGATGTTGTTTTGAATGAATCTCTACCTTCTTGATCTTGATTTGCATAAGACGCGACTTCAACCCATTTGGTGAAGTAGTAGATTGCCACTAGGATGAAGCATTGGAAGCTTTTGGAGTCATATTTCCGATGACATCGATATTCCACACATTGAGAACGGCCAAGGCGTTGTCATGTTATTCAGAGGAATCAAAACCTTTTCCTTATCCGCGTAGATCTGACACTGCTGGCAGGATCGAACATACTTGATACAGTCATGTTCCATAGTATCCCATTCTTTATGGAGAAGATCATTTGGCCTTTCAGTTGTTCGAGATCTGATTCTATCTGATGGACCGGGGTTAATCCTATCCTGACTTTTTTTTTTCTGGAATATGCCTCCTACGGGTGCGGTTGCCTTCCTTTTCGCGACTTTCGACCTTTGCTCATCTCCATTTATCATGTTCACACTTGGGAATTCAAATGCATGTGTATAGGCAGCTTTCCACCGTCCGCTATTTTGGCTTCCACCTTTCTTGACTCTTCTTTTGCTTCGAAACCTACTTCCTAGTAGTAGAAGATGTTATTGATTCTCTTTGAAGGTGGGGGACACTATTCACGGGGATTGGACAGAAGGGGAATCTTTCTAGTCGGGATAAAATCCAATTGCATTGATCCTGAGGTTCAAGCTTATTTAAAGCATTTCTTTTTCCCAGGTATACCTAGCGGGGATGAAATCCCAGTTCTTCGCTGAAATCATGACCTGTTGTGGTTGTTTACATATGGGTTCGTACTTTCATTCTGATCTCTTTCTCCCTTCTACTTTTGTGTAGACCACAGGCTCATCAAGAGCCGTCTAAAAACTAGAAGTCAGCATTCTATTCTAATCGTAGGCCTTCATGCCTGGGCTGATACCTCCACCACTTAGACTGATGTGGAAAATTTATCCCAGGGTGCTCTGGTCGAGTCATCTTTCGCTTCAATACCTGGAACTGAGACGGATTCGGATGGAGAAGGATTAAATAGTTCATCTTCCCGCGAAAACTCTGAATTAGCTTTAGCTCGAACCGAACCGTGATCTGTTGCTCGAACTCTAATACACTGTATTAGCAAGCGGCACTTTAGTTCTTTGTGCCAGGTGTCGAAGTACGCCATTTCCTAGCATCCTAGTTCAGCGTGCATCATCTCTTGTCAAAATGGAAATCCAAGCGGATTCCGCCAGAAGCTAATCCAGTACCTTGTTGAGTGGAGAACATGAATTATACCCATAAAAGGTCCTTCCTACCTTGCCCTCAGGGGGCAAGGGCACACTTTCAGGAAGTAATGTAGTAAACATTCGAATTGAAAATATGAAAAATAGAACTATGCAAAAAAGATCTTTTCTTCGTTTGAGTGTACCTTTTCCTATGACTATTAATCCTGATGAAATCCGTGAAGTTTTTACCTTGTTTTAGAAGCTTTCTTTGGAGTTGAGTGAATATTGTTTTTCTTCCTTATCTTCTTCCATTAGGAATAGAAAGCACGATTAAGCGGTGCAACCATCGAGAATCAGTCAACTCCTTCCTATGCCTGAAGCCAATACGTGAACGCTTAAATGATTTGGTTCACGTCTTTGAGCAATTAATTGAAGTACTTGCCTTTCCTTTCCTTTACTTTCTTTCCTTCGTCTTCGGCGAAGGCCGCACGTGGAATGGTTTCAGTTTATGCTTTTTGATGTCCTATGCTTTATAGAAAGATCCACATCTTTATCGGTCTGTTCAACGCTGTTGATCCTGAAGTTGCTTCTAACAAAGAAGGACAGAGACCACACCGAGAACTCCTTCTTTTCCCCTTGGGAAAGGGGTGGTTGACGATTCCCTACTACGTACTAGTAGTCGTAGAAAAGGGGTGAAAGGTTCTTATATATGGGACTCCTACTTTACCTGCTAAATATTTAGCTGGCTAACTAACTCTAATTCATCTTCTGGGCTGGGTTCCCGCCTGACCGATTGATCCGATGAGATTCAGGAAGAAAGATGTTCCAATCGTGATGGTTGTTCAACGACGAATTCCTCGTCTATTTGTGAATGATTGTTCATTCGCTATTTTATAACTATTAGATCAACTACTCGGGCTTTTATAATAACCTTTGAACCCTAACCTAAATTGCCCGTTCATTCTGATGAAATCACTTATTTCTTTCCTTAATAAAGGATCTTGTGAGGCTCGCTATCCCGATTTATTCTGAAGTGCAGGCGGGATAAACTAATCAGAGCAAGGAACTCCTTAGAACCTTTGACTCAGTCAGCTCTATGCTATGCCTGTGTCTTTGAGCAAGAAGAGCAGCAAACTGCCTTCCTTCAATTCTTCCGCTGGTCCGAGCTACTTACTTTACGGCTCGTGAACAAACTCTCTCTGATCCGTACTTCTACAGAGTGACTGTAATGGTCTATAAACCTTAAAATTTGAGTTGCGCCTTGGGCAGCAAAAGCAGGGACAAATACGGATACTGGCAGACGGACTACAACTACTACATACTGCTATTTAGACTGATGGTCTGAAATCTTTCTTCAGAACTCGCTTTGGGCGCAGTTCTCACTATTCGTTATAAGAGCTTTTCCGCATAGGGGGCTTTCAAACTTACCAGTACTATTTGTTCCCTTGCTTTCTCTTCGCTTTGCCGCTCAAAAAGACAAAGATTTCAGTCTAAACTAAAGGGGTTGTGGGATATCTGATCCCAACATCAAATCAAAGATGAGAAATTCCTTAATGAGTATGAACCTCTTTCGCGAGAAAATAAAATGTTTGGGGAATATTGGTGGGATAACCTGGGCTTCCAGACCTTGTTGAAAGCGGCCATTCTCTTTCCTATCTAAATGCTAAATGAGGAATAGCTATCTAGTTTTGAGCTGAAAATAGCAATCGAATCTCCTAAAGGTTGCGGTGAAGAAAGAAGAGAGCTCCCGCCTATCTAAATCCTTTAGGACCAGAACGTACATCGACAAGAGGGCTTTCCCTTTGCATTAAGGGAGGGTGAAGCAGGATAAGTCATAAGAATCTGCTTTCTTGCAACGACCTCCTGCTATGTGCTATGCTAACGAGGGGTCTTAAGCTTAAGCAAACAAAGTACCAAGAACTTTTGGATATTATAAGTTTTTCTATTATATCCCAATTTCTCCTTCTGCTTTAGGATTAGCCCAGCTTTTTCGAAACGGACGGAAGGCCTAGCTAGAAGCTATTTAGCACCTTCCCCTCGATGAATACTTGGAAATGTGTCTTGCATCGTAAGCTATTTACTGTCACTATTTCTTCCTTGGAGCAAAGCAAGTCCAGTGAATCAAGGAGCAAAGGTTGCTTCGTTTCCACCAGGAAAACTTGAAGTTTGTTCCGCTGTTGGGGGAATAGAATACTGGCTGGGAAGAGAGCATCCCTTCTTTTTCACCTCTCTTTCAGCGAAAAAAGGTTGAGGTATATGATATATATTTGGCTTGATTGGCTTCGATCGATTCTTTTCTTTCAAAATGTAATTGGCTGTGCTATACCAAAAGCTTACCACCTTGCTAACTCTTTCAGTCGCTCCTTTATTATATGTACATGAGATTGAATTCCTCCCAAAGACTAAACCGCTACCTCAATACTCGACCGTCAGGCTTTACAGACAGACCTATAGTCGACCCTCTCACTTCCTTCGTATTTATTCCTTTTTCCAGCTATGCTTGAACTATAATTATAATAGAAAACTCATCGTAGAGAAAGTTATGGATGGAATGATCTCCTCTCTTGTACCCCGCGAAAGCTGAAGAATGGCTTTAGAATCTTCCATTCCGCTGCTCCAAAAATCCTTATTTGCTGCGTTACATGTTCTCCATTATTCTTCTATCATAGGCTTGTCAGGCTGATTCTTTCGTTTCGGAATATAATAATAATATTATTCTCAGAGCAGAGAATATCCCCCCCTTTCTTTCGGGCTCATTTGTGTCACCGTAAAGGCTTTTTTGAAAGGAGAGGGATGCTATTTCTTTAATTGATAGGAATTATAAATAGAGAAGAACGCATACTCAGTTACTATGTTACTATTCTATAATATATAATATCTTTATATAGTAGAGCTATATTCTACTATGGAAAAAGGAAAAAAGATATTTTTATATAGTCCTAGATGATTCAAGTCGCTTTCTACGGTACGATCCGCAAAGACCTTTCTTCTTTTATGTTTTATGGGGACTGCAGCAGTTCTGTTCTCTTATATACGCTATATGTGGCTGCTTCAAGTAACCGCATTTCTAAAGGGAGAATACTTTTTTTCTTTCTTTTTTTCTTGCGATGTAGGCAAGGGTGAATGGGAACTGATTGCAGAAAGTCCCGGTTTTGATTGAGCAGGCGGTCAAGCCGAAGCTTCGAAAGCGTGAAGCCGTGGAGAAAAAGAAATTCTAGGTCTTTGACCTTCTTTCTATCGACTTGGCTTAAGGTGGTCAAGATCCGGGCGCATAGCCAACTTGAAAGAAGGTTTCTGAACCGTGATGAAATCCGTTTCGTTGCTCACTAGAACTGGTTCTATTCGAATTTCGTTCCAGAGCGGGGGAAGAACAGCCAGTGGAGTGGGATTGCAGTAGAGGTCTTTTCTTTTCCTGTTCACGAATCCCATTCAGGTTCTCGGTAAGACGAGGGTACGATTTCATCTGTTGGAGGCGTAACTGCAGCAGTTAGCTCTACTCTAAAGGTGGTTCCGTTCTCCTCGGATGAGAATAGGTAGCTGTTAGAATAGTAGTAGCGGTGTGACTTTCTTCTTGAAAAGACTGCTTGACTTGCTTTCCTTGGCTAGAAAGGTAGTGAGTGCATTGATGCAGAGAAGTTGGAATATAGTCAGTGTGCCACGAGTGACTCCTTTTGTTGTCGATTGATTTTACTCTGTCTCCTCTCACTCTCAGGAAGGATCAGATACAGATTCTCTCGTCTGGTGGTTTGGGCATAGGGAAAAGGCTTATCCATGGGATTTTTATTTCCTACGCCCACGACAAAGGAAGGGTCCGAAGGAGTTTTCCACTAGTTCAAATAGCCTTATCTCAATTCAAAGAGTGACTTGTCTTTTTTTGAGTACTGGAGTAAGAGATATTCCTTGTCTGGTCCGTACTCTGGTAGTAGGACTGGCATAGAAGGTCTTCCTGTCATGTAGGAATAGGGCCAGTTAGGTCAGTACCAGTTCTCCCGGCAAGAGCAGATCCTTTTCCATATGCGGGGGCGAAGGAGCGGGCATCGGAGCAGGTGTCAAAGCCTGCATCCATTTCTGGTCTAACCGCTTTTGCAGAAAGAATGCCAGTCCTTAGCGGTCAGGTTAAGGAAGAAGAATTTTCCAGAGCTAACAGCAACAGTCTGATTTCATAAGATTACTCATCCTCACCAGAAGCTAATGATTAAATTCTCATTTTCTGAATTATGAAAGACCCTTGCTAAAAAGGTTGATTTCACTCCCTGAGACTGATTACCTTCGCCTGAACTACCGCGTAGTGGGTTGAATGCCAGTAGGGAAGATTCTACACCTTGATCAGACTCTTTCCTTCTTGTTCATCACTCCTTGCCCATTCTATCCTCATCCGTCAGACTAGTAAGCTGTTCAGGTACTCTGTTCTTAAATGCTGCCGCCCTTGACCCCACCTCTCTGCTCAAAATGTGGAACCGACTGATTGACGCTCTGGGAAAGGTGACAACTATCCCTCCTAACCCCGAAATTAGACCAGATGAAGACGTGAGCGAAGGCAAGCTTTAGACTATGCTTCGTTGTACCTGCATAAATCATTTTTATAAAGGAAGAATGGGCAGAAGCAGCAAGTGACAGATAAGACTCAATTAGCAGAAAAGACTGAAACAGCTCTAGGAAGGCGGAGCTAAAACTTTTCCTACGCATGCTTAAAAATAAGTGTACCCAAGTTCCTGTTTTTCATTTACCAATCATCTAATCTAGGGCGGATAAGACGGCCAGCATGAGGTTCTCAGTCTCACTCCCTCGAAGATGCCCTCCGCAGGAAAGATCCCCTCACGTGGGTGCTAAGACTAGGTCGGGATCGGGGAAACTCACTTTGGCTGAACCATCCGAATCCGATGCTTCCGCTAAGGCAGCTAAGTCTTTATCATTCTCTGATCTTGGAATGTAGGGGTAATCTTAATCGGAGGCTAGAGCTTCATCTTCCTTTTCCATTCGTCAATGACATTCTTTCTGAAGTGAATCCCAGTGACTTAAATAAAGATAGAGAAATGTCACAGTACGGTAAGTCTCTTTATCTCGTAGGAAGGTGAAAGAGAGAGAGGCGATCGCAGTGAAGCGACCGGAGGGAGTTAGTCAATCCTACGGCTTCGGGCGAGCAAATGAACTAATGGGTGAACTGCTTGCGGGGAAGACTTGAAGAAGGAAAAGCTTCCTTAGCGAAGCGGGAAGGGAAGTCTCGAGAATATGGCTCCTAAACTAGTCCACTTTTGATTCCCACTTTAGCTGACAGCTATGCGGTGTGGAACAGCCAATTCCCTTTTTAATCCACTATTTCCGCGATAGAAAGATGTCTAATTCATTATATTAGGGCAGACATTTGAAATGCATTTTTCTTAAAGCCTGGATCTCTTTCATTAGATTCTATAGTTATAACACTCTGTCAAAGAAGTATGAACTGTAAAGCCCTATCTTCTTAGTGAGTTATCGAAAATAAAGATTTCATGAACATCACCGCATTACTCAAATCACAAACAACTATACAGTGTGTAAAGTGCCAAACCTTCTACTCAGAAAGTGAGGGACAAGTCACATCGTTACAGTTTACAATTCACTTTCCCTGGAAAAAGGCATTACCCCCGCCCAGAATGAAGCAGCGAACTTGCTTATCTCATGTCAACCCGGGCAGAAAAACAACTTGCTTGACACTAATACGCAAGAGCCGAGGCAGATGGTAATTGAAAAAGTGCTTATATTGGTGGATTGTATAGCATTACAGACTTGGTTACGCTGTTAGGGTTAGAGAGCAATGCCACACTTAGGGATACCTTACATTTTAATGGGATAGTAGTTCCAGCCGGTAAAAAACCAGGATAAATTTAAACTTTGCAAGGAACATTTCAATAGTTACAATCATCCGGGATGATATCAGTTCTTCTGCAGCAAAAGGAACAATCTCAGTACCAGTATAAACAGCGGCTACACACCTTATCCTTCAAGGAATGAGTACCAGGACTGACTCCCATGCTTTAGACAGTAATGAATTATCCTCTAGCCAAGACTTTCTCAAGGGCTATAGTTTATCCAGGGATTCTATTTTTTCCATCTAACTCAATAAGAAACCTAAGGATGCTAGATTAGTAATCATCTCCGTGGGAATTTCCATCCAGTCTATAGGCTGTTAGTCACGAAATGAACCAATCCGGATTAAGTCGACCTATGCTTTCAATACTTACCCTGACCCAGCCACTTAGCTCTAGCTAAGGCCGATCCTTCGTCATATGCTTAGTCAAAAGCTACTTTTTGGAGGGAGTCCCTTTTCGGGATAGGCAGGATATCTTGGTTGGGGAAAACTGGTAAAAATAGTAAGACTCCCCCATCAATCAGTGGTTATTGCTTCATTCTCATAGAATTCATCGCTACTAACTAGAAGAAGTTCCTGGGCTAAGGCTAAGAGAAGCTCTCCTGTCAAGCCTTGGATTCGACTTTGGGCAATGCCATTTCGAAAGAAAGGGAACCAGTTGGGTTGGGAGAACCTAGATATGTCGATTTAGAAAAAGCCCATGCATGTTCTAACTGCAGGTACACTTTTTGCCTAGGAGGGAGAACCAACCCTCTTTCTAAGTCGAGTGACTGGGCATAAAGACTACTTATACTTATATAGAATGAAAGTTGAATTCCATCCTAAGAAAATCTTTTAGCAATCCTTTCCAGGCCTACTCTTCTGACCCCTAAGATCGTTTAAACTCAGAATTTTACTATCTATAGAGGCCGTATGGATATAGACAGAGTCCTCAAGAAAGATTGATGAAAAGAGGTGCTAGCATTTCTCTTCTCTAAGTCCAACTAAAAGGAGCAAGCACCTTAGACTAATGCGGCGGATCCGACCGGCGATGACCTTTACCAATTGAAAAAAAAAATATACCATAAATTCTATAGCTTTAAGCGGGCTTTTGACTAAACAAAGCCTGTAAGCTGTAGAGTTAGTTTTCCCTTATCATCCTTGGTATTCCTCCTCTCTATGAGATGTGGGATCGACCCCACGAGCCCTTCCTGTTTCTACATCCTTTTCTTTTGGATGATAAGGCACGCCTATCCATGTTTTATCCAGCCTCTACTATCAACCACCGGAATGGTTATTTTTCCTGCCCCCGCTTTCCTCTCCCGCGGGAAGAGCTCGTTCGCCAAGTCCGAACTCCCACTTTATCGTCGATGACGGCTCTCTTCGATGCTAGCAACCGCATTTGACCCTTTTCCGCGCTTCTTTCAATTTCCTTACATTCTAGCTGAAGGAGAGACTTTACCTTTACTTAGAGAGGGGCAGCGGTACCACGCCCTTCCGTGCTCGTAGGTTGACTCCCCTATGCATCCCGACTAAGGTCTCACAAACATGCACTTCCCTTATGCATCCAGCCGCTTCACTAATGTGAATAGGTTATACAGAAGGGTGGTTTGGTTATATACTCTTACTCTTATGCGCGTTCTTTCTTCGAACCTTTTGGTATGTATTGCCCCCTAACTATAGATCAGATCCACCAGACGAGAAACTCAATTCCGCACTGCTGCTGAGTCGTCGGACTTATCCACCAAGGAGATTCGTGGAATTTCTGTGGATTGCGTTGGGGGAAATCTACCAAAGCTAGGCAGATAGATAGACTCCTTTCCCGCTGCTAAGAGAAAGCAAGAAACAAAAGAAAATGATTGTTTTGAAATCAGCGCCACCTTTTGGGTATGCAGATACTAAGAGTCCTCTCACTACCAACCAGCAGACATCATCTGGCTGGGTCTTGCCGGTATCAACAACGAGAAAAAAACAACCAAATGGAAACAGCAACTAACTATGGCTCTTGGCCCAGACAACGCCCTAGGCTACGGGGGGATCGGAGCAACAGGGAACGCCTAGACGACGTTTTTATTCCTGGGCTGTAGTAAGTAGATCGAGAGGTCGTTCCGCCCCCTGTCCCCGAAGATGGGTAATATGTTCTCAAAAAATGTTGTTCCAATCTGACCTAGCTGGCGAGCGATCCCAGTTCGCGGCAGAGAACAAGACAGCAAGCGAGCGTACCTTTGTTCGCTTCTTCTCCACCAAGCACGAAAGTTTAAGGATAACTGTAGGTCGGTGGCTACCTAAGGAAACTCCGATTCGATCCGCCCCCCGGCTGGGAGGCATTTACCTCATCCCGATCACAAGGAGAGGTTCACCATGATGGGGGTACTTTTTTATTTTTTCCTTTTCAGAAAGAATGAAATGCATAGGGGACCATCCTTTTGTTGCGGCATGCTCCTCAGATTTACGGATTCGCAGGGGGCCTCAGGCCCTACTTAGTTGACTGACAATGACAAAGGCTTTCGAAACTAAGCTAAGTAGGGCCTTTTTGAATTGAATCTTAAGTAGTCTATCAGTGGTGCGAAGCGGTTTTGCCCCTTTTCAGTAGGGGAGCGAAAGGTTAGACCTTAAAAAGTCAGCGAACAGCGGTTCTTCTATGTAGGTATGGCGTTCCCCCTTGACTTTCCTAACGTCGAGCTAAGTGACTTCGTAACCTTTGCGTAGCGTAGTAGAATGAAGGCTACGCACCGACGCTCTCTTATCTATTAGCCTAAGCGTCTTCGCTAACTCGCTCGCCTACTATACTATACCCTACTATACAAGACATTAGTAGGCTAGGCTAACTCAGCCTCTTACTTCTACTAATGTCTTGTATAGTAGCGCCTTTTCCTTTTTGAATAACCCATTCTCATTATCTTTCATAAGTCAAGTAGGCGAACCCATAGGTCCTTAGTAGCGTTGACAAAGAAGAACAGCCGGTTAAAAGACAACGAATCTTTTTCTTTATATTATATATAGGCCAGCTTGACAAGCTCTTGATCTGAGGTGCGAAGAGAAACATTTCTTTTTTATGACTTCTACTTATCGATCCCGACCCGGAAAGTGACCGACCAGGGCCCTATTGATGAATGAAAGAAAAGGTTTATGAGCCCTAGCCCTGTAAGCCCACACCTGTGTAGAGTAGATCGTTCAACACCTGCGGCACAAACCCATTTTTGACCTATTGGTCCTAGTATCATAGGCGACCGAACGGCCGCCCCCTAATTACTAGACCGACCTGCTGTAATAATTCCATAAACACCTAGCGAAGATATGGCAAACAAATAAAGTAGCCCTATGTTCGAATCTGACAATACCATACCATAATCAAAAGGTACAACGGCCCAAGCGACCAGACTTAACATAAATGTAGCCACTGGAGCCATTCTAAAAAGGGAGAAATTAGCACTACTTGGTGAAATAGGTTCTTTTAGAATCAATTTCAAACCATCTGCTAGAGGTTGTAACAATCCGAACGATCCCACTACATCAGGACCCTTTCGACGTTGCACAAAAGCCATTACTTTACGTTCAGCTAGCACTAAAAAGGCTACTCCTAGTAAAAGTGGTAGAATTATTCCAAGTATTTCAGCTGGAACAGCTATGTACGTTTTCGATTTTCTATTTACTCATGATCTGGCCTGGTCGACCCAATCATGATATTGAAGGATGGGACCTTTTCTCGAAAAACAAAACTCCGGATCCCGAGAAGAGTTGAAGATGGTGCAACATCGAATCCTGTTATCTTACTTCGAATGGAATCTTAGCCCGCCTCATTTGCTTTCTTTATTGCATAAGGGCATAAGCGAAGTCAAGGGATTTTCTTCTAACTAGTGGCTGAGAGTAAGCAAGCTACCTTCATTCAACAGCTTTGTGGTTGAGTCAATAACATGCTCTGGGTCGGGAATCTTTGCTCTTCTCTTTTGCATTTTCGCTGCCTGCCTTCTTCTTCGTGTTCGTCCGTATCGCAAAGCGGGTCGACGCCAGCTATAATGGTTGAAAATAGGGGGGCCAACCAAGACCCCCCTAATAAAGCTTTGTTTGATAAAGCAAACGATTCGTTCCGACAACTTCGGACCAGATTAACCCCTTTAAATTAGCTGATCTTACAAAAAAAATCGGGCGGGCTGGTTGGGAAGGGGTTTTTGGCGGAGAAAAGAATCGCTGAGAGATAGATTCTACTATTTAGTCAGGACAAATGAGTGGCTGTGCAGCATGCTCCGGAGGAGATTGACCCTTCCCCGAGTCAGTCTAGTCAGAAAGGGGAGGGCCCACTGTCTAGACTGCATTTCGGGAGTTTGAACACCATCCCATTTCAACCAAAAATACAACCCTGTCAAAGGTATCTAACCTTCCTTCCTTATGAGTGGAAATCCAATCCCGTTTTGTTTTTTTTTTTGCATAAAAACCGGCCAGCCGGTAAGGTAATATATATTATATATATATATTTTTTTTTTAAACCCGTTCTTCCGACCATTTTTGAAAAGCGCATAGTTTCTACTCCAAAATGACCTCCCCAGTCGGGGAACGCATGAGATATTTACCTAAACCAAGTAGGTAGGTCCTTGAGCGGATCCCACGTTAGCCCCAAGACGTTGGTCTATAACTAGAAAAGTAAATGCTTGAGCTTGAGTGATAAGGGCCTCCTCCCCCTGCTTGCTGGTATTTTGCCTGTATGGTGTTTACCGGGTGGGACCCTCGATCCGGAAGGTATGCCACTTCAGCTACTATCTATACATGTCTGCTCCCCTTGAAAGCTCCTGGTGCTGCGACTATCACCGGTAAGTTGCGTTGGATCAACATCGGGATGAAAATCAACTGCAAAAGCAACTAAGTCAACGCCTATTTGCTCTGGATCTACTGGCCCGGACGCTTTTTTCTATTCCACCGCAAACAACCGAATATACTACTGCAGGATCTTCCGCTGCTTTTGTTATTATTGCTCTCACCTGTCACTACGCCACCTCAGCAGCTGGGACTCCCCAACCTTTTCTATCTATCTTTAGAAGTAGGGCGAGTGTCTAAAGACCGGGTTATCTCTCTGAATTAGGTTATTCACTGGGCTTAACAGCCATCGAGTCTTCTAGAGTTGATCGATCCGTTTCAAGAGGATTCATCCAAGACTCTAGATTTCGTTAATTCTAAAGAGGAGCCCATTCCATAAGGAAGATGAGAGGAAGGCAGGCTTTTTAGGGGCCTTCTTAGTATCAGGAGTTTTTTATTCTTCTTCAACTTTTTTAACTTTTTCACCTATTTCATAGCCTCTCTTCTGATAGCATCATAGGGGTCGATTGGTCGTCTGAGGTCGAAATCCCTTTCTCTTTGAGCTTTGTAGCATTTATTTTTTCTTCGGATAAATAAAATTTAGCATCTGCGTAATACGCTTTTGCTTCGCTAAAAGGATTTGCATCTGCTTTCACCCTCTTCTGCTCACCACCTTTGGTTTACTTGAAACATTGGTGATAAGTAGAAAGGACGACACAATTATCATGCATCCAAGGCCGCCCAAGTAAAACATTGTTTTATGTTTCCGCATCAATGACATACAAGGGGTATGGTATCCCCCCATTCCTCGATCTTTAATTCAAGTCGTACAATGCCCGGAGACCTCTGCCTACTTTGGTTAAATCCTTGGATAAGTAGATTGCTTGGGCCCAATCGATGAATAGCAATCCCGAGACGTTTTAGCATTCTCAAAGGTAGGAGATTAACAGCCGATCCCCCATCTATCATGATTCTTGTTATCCCCAATCCATTAAGGTATCCTGAAATGAACAAAGGCCTGTTATGCTTAATGAGTCCTGGTTGCAAGTAATCGTCCGTAAACGTGATCAAAGCCAAACACTCGGCATAAGTTGGTTCACTACTTCTCATCTTAACTTGGTTAACTTCATTAGAAAACTCCTCTGGGTTCGTTAATGCGTATACTAGGGACATCCTTAGTTCTGCAGACATCTTCAATGCATCGTATACGCTGAGGAGTGCAGGAATCTTTTTGAGATGAGCTAATATGTCATAGCGAACATGTTGTCCATTAGCCGCTAATGTTTGACCAGCAAGCATTCGTGATCTCCCTCGTTGGGTAACTTCGTTTTGGCTCGAGAGGGCGCCCACAGCACCTCGGTCTATAGGGATGCCCCCAGGGTTTTGATTTTGCGATAGACCATGATCCTGGACGGGACTTTCAGGATTTGGGGATGATCTATTCTTAGACTGAGACAACTCTTGCACAAGATTTTTACCATAATTCGGAACGGGAGGTAATTTCTTGCCAGATCGTAACTCCATCTGGTTGACTTGGGCTATTTCTTCAGAAATCTGAACCATCTGGCATGATAAGACTAGACTCTACCTTCAAAAAATTCATCAACTTTAGAGGTCATACCGTCAGGCCCCGGCGCCTTGTTGGGGTGAATTTTTAGTAATGCAGCATGAATCTCCTCTTCTGTGACATCACTCACAAGAGCTTCATTCATTGTGGGTGTAATAACCCGAGATATACCACTCACTGCTTCTGTAATATTTTACGGACTGCAGGAAGTGAAAATGGTGGAAAAAGAGTCATGTATCACACCCTGAATACCCTCATGATCCTCCTTCCACATACCACTGTCATAAAAACCAATCCCCGAATTTGATTATGCCTTCGACTCTGAACACACAAAGCATGGAAAGAACTTGTCTTTTTATCACCAGCTTGAAGCCACTGAACCCGAGATTGACATCTCCAGAATTCCTCTTCTCTCTTAAGGTCCTGCTTCAATGATTTCGCCTTTACATGGTCATACACGGGCTGTCTAGCTAGCTTCTCCATTTCAGCAGCTCAACCCGGCAATTTGTCATTTTTTGCTGCACTTTAAACAAGTCTGAACCACGCACATTAAGCTGCCAAGCTTGTTTGACAACCTCAGCACACTCTTCATCTTTATCCCATCGTGAATCATAAGGGAAAAATGGACGTTTCATACTATCCAAAACTTCAGTGTTCAACAAGATGGGGCTATGGTCACTGCCTATAGCAGGAAGGTTAAAGCTCGCTCATAGCAATGACTCCAACTAACATTAACTAAGACTCGATCTAACCTCTCCTTCACATTGAAAGAACCCTGTCGTTTCTGAAACCAAGTGAAAGGATGAACAACAAAACCTACATCCAGCAGTCCACATTTATCTAAAAAATTTCTGAAGTCTGAAAAAGAAGCAGCTGACCGGTGACATCCCCCCTCCTTATCATCTGGTAAAAGAAGATCCTTCAGGTCCCCAAGAACTACCCACCCATCTGCTCGACGACCTGCCACTCGCTGCGAGAGACTCCACTGCTCACGACGTCGCTGGTCATCAAAATCTGCATGGATACAGTCAAGCATCCAACGCTTGTTTTTATCATCATCCTTGACCTCAACTTCCATAATGAAACTGTAAACAGTCCGAACTTGAAAATCAACGCTCTTCTTCCATAGCAAACAAAGACCACCTGCTAATCCCCGAGGAGGAACATGACATATATAATAAAAATGCAACTCCCTCTTCAATTTCTCCAACCTGTCTGTTCTATTCTTAGTATCCATTAATAAGACCGCATCCGGGGAGTGGAGGTGGAGACTAACTCCTCCACCTTTCAATGAGGAACTTTATTTAAGGGCTCCCCCCAAGCCCTTAAAGTTACAGAGGATTCTCGTATCTCCTCAGGAAAGAAGGCCTCTACTATGGCACACCCGCCAGAAAACCCGACCCCGACATTCACCGAAGAAGGGAAGTGGGTGGCTAGCTGCATTCTTGAGTTCGCACCCGATCTGACACCTATATTTGATGTGCCAATGAGAGGTCTCAGCGGGAATGAAAAAGGAAGTCTTGAAGGAGCTCTATCTTATAAAGAAAATTTCTTGATTTGTCGAGAAAAAAAAATGAAAAAAGAATGAGAAGGGGCTTAGACAAGACTTAAAAAAAAGCACTAAAGGCCTGGTGAAGCTCCACCTTTCTCTCCAATTCCCCCCTTCCCCACGATCCTATAAGCTGGAATTTTTTATCGACAGGATTTGACCTGAACTCTCCTCTCTGTACCGTATCTATCTCTTCTAGCAAGCTAGAAAGAGAGTGAAAAGCTTTTCCTTCTCCCACGTTAAGTGTTGTTCCCGGATCACTAACAAGAACTAGAAAAGTCTTGTATAAAGGAGTGTATCCTAGCTAAAAAGAAAGATGTAAAATTAAGCTACTAACGCTTTCATTAAGATTGGCTAGCTTCCATAAATGGGACCAGAGATGGGGGCGATAGATATGGAGGAATTTTAGACCTTTCCAATGGTCGAGGGAATCGAAAATAAGCATTTCACGAGCGAACTACATGGTTCATTCGCCCGCTTGGAAAAAAACAGCTTCTTTTGGGAACGGTTATCGCATTTTCTTCTTTTGACTTCAGTCCCTTTGCTTATATTGGATGGAGGTAACGGGCCACCACACCATTCTGATTAGCCTTGCGTTAGTTATTGGTCTCATTTGGTTCTGCAACCTCACTCAACCCTCTCCTCACACTCACCGCCCTGACCGGAAGTCGAGTACAGTTTGAGATAGGAATCGATGACCAATCGAAAGATTGATTAGCTCGAGTGAGAAGTCCGAATAGAAAGGCATTCCTCCTTTCTTGATTCAATTCCTTAGCGCATCACCCTTACTGGTCGCAGTAGAAAGGACGGTATTCGTATACTGATTGCACCTACCAGGCAGGAGGGATTGGCTTAAGACAGGAATGTTTGACTTAACCATTCCTTGACTTTCTTTGTCCGATGAGAAATGCGAAACGAAAGAAGGCTGGGAAATTAGATCCAACCTCTCTTTCTCTCCCCGGAGAGATGAATTGATATATCTTTCTCGGATCATAGGTCGGGACTGACGGGACTTGAACCCGCAACTTCCGCCTTGACAGGGCGGTTCTCTGACAAATTGAACAACAATCCCTGGTCTACAACCTTCAAATTCTTTTCTCCTCACCTACTTCATTTGAAGCCGTTGGAAAAGAATAAAGATGAGCTAGAACAAGGAGCAGCATGGAAAGGAAAGAATTACTAGTTTCGGAAGGAGGTAAGCGCCTTCTCCTAATCGAAACTGCTTAGGACGATACTGACATCCTTTATCGTTCGAGCTTGCTTGTGCGCCTAACACTCCTAGTTAAAGAGCCTTTTTCTGATGAACTTTTAATAGAAGTAGGGATTTATAGCTAATTCTTAGGCTATCCCTTCGGGGATGTAGCATAGTTCCCCTAGTCCGAAATCGAATCTATACTCTGTCTTTAACCTTCGTTCGAGCGATGGAAAGAGTCTTTACGCAGGACTGGTATTATAAGTTTTCTTCCTTCTCTGATATCTTACTATAGAAGGCTCGAAGAGCTATGGTTGATAAGAAGAGTTAGCAGGCGAGACATCATCTCGTGTTACCAATAACTCGTAAAGACTAGTTTCATAAGGTAGCTTTGAATAAGAGAAATCGTAGCGTAGAAAGTATTGCCAACGGAAAGAGTTCCACAAGAACAGCGGACTCAATAGCCGCTCTAGACGCCCTAAAGGGAAGTTGGCGCTAGCTTCCTAAAGAGGATTTCTGTTCTATGAGGTACAGGCCCGGCCGCACGAAGCAAGAGGAAATAGGTATAGGCTGGATCAATAAAAGAAAGATAACGAAAGTGTACAAGATTCCAATCGGGCTGGCTCAGAAGGAAGGTGGCGGCGAGGAAGGGTATTTCGAATCTCGATCAAATAGCATAGCACGGGACCGTGCCAAGCTGTAAGCATAGCGAGTTAGGTATGGGCTTTCTTTTCACTACCAGAATCAGCAGTTGGCCTATTGTTGATCAAAGTCTGGGTTGGCGGTCCCTAGTTATAGATAGGCTTTCGCCTTCCTTTTTCCGTCCAACGAGGATTTTAGTGTTTGGAGAATTCTTCCTATTTGACCCGATGCCGTACCCTTCATGTGTTCATGATACATGGCCGGGGTACATATTCCACAAAAACAAGGTTCGACTACGAGGATTGATAAGTTGTTCATTTTGTAACCTTCACCTCTATCTACACAGTTTCATTTCTACGTCTTCGACGAGCAAGACTTCACTGCTGACATAGGGTGAGGTTTCAACAGGGCAAGCGGATATTATCCAACCTGCGGTCAGCTATGATATACTCAACTTCTTCTTTTCACCTCCCTCTTCGATCGATCCGGAAGACGTTCCCTTAGCAGTTGACATCTCAACAGAGTCCTCCGGTCGAGTTGGAAAACAACCCTTGAGACCTACGAGCTCCTAAAGCAAAGAAAGAAATAGACAGACTTAGACGAGGGCATCTTGAACCCCTCTCCCTACGGTCGAGTTAGCCCATGACCTCAAGATCAAGAAGAGCCAGCCATACATAGAAGACAAGGGAAGACCTTGCTCGACCAAATGAACGTAGCAGCAGCATCATGAGATAGAACCCGGTCCTGTCCCGGCTGTCCATCTGTGGAACATGGGGCTGAAGACCTCTAGAGTACCTACTAGAAGAACTAGAAGAAAGACAGAACCACTTGGCTAGGGCTAGGGGGACCAAACCATTAGGAGGAAGAAGCAGATGGAAGACAGGGTCACTTGTGAAAGAACTAGCCGAAGGGGACCATCACAGTTGGGGCGGTGGATGACAGGCTAGCTCACCAAGAACATCAGGAGAGGTTGGGGAAGACTTGGCAGCGGCAAGTCAAGGAGAGGTTAGGTCAAGGGATTTCAGACAGAAGTCCCATCAATCAGAATCAAAGGATGTTCCAGGAAAGAAGGAAACAAGGATATCCAAAAGAATAGGCCTTGAAGGAAGGCATGAATGAGGGGAGACCGGTCTAAGGGCTGCAAGATATGCTACAAGGTTGAATCAGTCCACTAAGGGATGACCTCTTATACATGATTTCAGCGAAGTGTTCAAGTCAAGGACTTAGGCGATCAAAGAAAAGAAGACTTGAAAGAAAAGCCTTCTATCCCACAGCTAAGGCATCCATCCAATACAGATAGAGCGTCATATATAAAATAACTCTCTCCTTTGGAAACCACCTATTCCTCTCATCGACTACCTTCACTAGGGTCAAGATTCATGGTTTTATAAGGGCGGCCCATTAGCTTCCTTTGATGGAACAAGGGATTGCTTTCGTCTCTTTCCTTCTGGGCCAGGAATGGAAGTTGTCGTTAAGCTTCTTTGGATCAATCGATAGTGTGCTTATCGCTCTACTTCGCTTGATTCTCATGCCAGTGGACTCGTCGCTCAGCTTTAGGCCTTATTAGCTTCATTTCTGAAGTGAGCATGAAGTCCGAATTGAATAGATACTGAGAAAGCGTCTTTCGTGATGAAAGTTGCAAGTGAGGATTCAGGATTGAGAAAGAAATCAGCAAAGCGCAGCTGGAGCTGAATCTATTATAGGAGGCGTAGGGTAGGCTCTTTGGATAGATTGACTGGCTTAAGCCGATGAACCAGCTTCTACCACTGACGAGCTAATTCGGAATATGCCTAACTAGAGGAATAAAATCACCTGATCTTGGCTCGGCATCTTTTGAAAGGTAATCCAATATCTGGTAAGAAAGGTCGAGTCGGCTACTCGAAGCGGAGAAGCAAGAGCTCACTCGACCCATAGGAATAGGGAGGAAGTTTCATTCCAAACTGCTCTTAGTTTGAGCTAGGAGATGGGACAGTTAGAGTGCTCGCAGCATCTCTTCTCCTTGCCGCAGCAAGTCCCGTCCCACATCCGCGGTTGGTGAGAGTAATGTAGAGGAAGACTTTTGTTCGAAATCGGGATAGTGTTCAATAAACCACCGTTGATGCAATAGAAGTAGAAGCTCTTAATGCAATATCTGGTGGTGAAGACATTCCCGCTGCTACAGTTTGAGTTGACGGTTCAGGAAAGTGCTAACAGGGGCAAAAGACTAGCATTCGATGCTTGTGTTTTCCTCATCAACAGTAAAGTCATAAGTACCACAGCTTCCTTTTCCCAATCGTAACATTGGTTATAGATAGAGTATTAATCATATGGAGATAGGGAATTCCTTGTCATCAAGTCAAACATCTGACCCAGCAGGGGAATATTATAGCCTAGCTAGAAAGGGAACTGAATCCGTACAACTCTCGTTTCCGGTGCATGGCTCTTTGGTCTTAGGCATAAGCTCTTCTAACCGCAGCAGGTGATCTCTTAGCCCTTATCAATCATTGTATAAACATTCCCTGTTTCGTCATTTCCTCATGAGCTTCTTCGATGATATCCTATTTTACCTGGTCTTCTACGCTCCTTTTCCTCATCTTCTGATATGGGGGGACATTGGTCCTATAGTTATATTTGTCCAATTCCCCCGGCATTGGCAAAAAAGGAAAGGTTAGGCTGAACCGGTAATCGACTGATACCATACTAATGCACTCAAGCACTGCAGCGGATCCTGGTGGAGCTGACAGGCTGAGTTAGATATCTATCGATAGATTATTCAATGCTATCTCTAAAAACATATTAGAAAAACTAGGACAGTGTAAAGCCTTAGAGGGTAATCCCTTCTTCATGAGCACCCTATGCTCAAGCAGTCCATTCTTTCATGAAGTTCTTTCTAGACAAACGACCCAAGACTATGGGAGAATCCTTTATTGAGGACCCTTTAACGGGATGTGTGTCCGCTTCCATCTCATTCTCGTTGTCTGGAGAGGCTTTTGGCATAGGCAACCTAGCTTACTCGTTTTGATAGTTTCCGCTATGACTATGTTATGTATGTATGTAATTACAGTCTTTGTTGGATATTGTTTAACCTAACCGTATACTTTCTATTATCTTAGTCAACCCATTCATAGGACCACTGCCTACCGCATTCCTGCCCCGGCCTTTTCTTTCGCCCGACACAATTGATTCGTCATGGGGAACCCGCTTGCTTGTCTCAATCAATTTGATTGCTTTAACTAGTCATGCTATGGAGAATTCCCATGGAGAGCCAACTGCTTCATGCCCCAGATCGGGGGGATTCTTATTGTGTGTGGTCATATTTCCTATTCATTGAGTAAAGGGCCGCGTTAGACCCGCAAAGCTTTCATCGGAGCACATCGCTTTCGCTCCTTAGTTTCTCAGTGGAAGAGGACCTTTCTCGATCAACTATCTTACTTGAATGAAGAAAGAAGTAAACTTTATATAGAAAATTATCTGAATAGCCGAATAAAGGAATTTTGGGCTTGATAGCCACTCCCCTGAAAAACTGCAAAGAAGACGATTCGCTACTTCCGAATCGCTGCATCCAGCTCCTCCAGTCTCCTCGATTGGCCCCCTTCGCCGTTGTGATCCCCTTAGTTCACTATTTTATTGTATATAGAGTCGAGTGCCTGTCTTTGATTCGGGTTTGGATATTCTACCGTCTTTCCTGCCCCTCTCTCTCTTAATCAAAAGCCCCTAAACCAGTGAGGGTACTTTTCAAGTTAGTTGAGAAGTAGCCATTTGCTTCAAACAGGCACCTTGGAGAAGCTGCTTTCCCTTAACGGTTTTTATAATCCCCAAAACCAGATGAAATAGCTTCAAAATGCTCATACCAATTTGCTGAAATCCATCCGGCACTAAACGAAGTAGGTCGATACCAATAACAGGAACCGAAAGCCGCTCTCTTCCATAAAGAAGAGCGAAACTCTCGCCTATCCGATCAATGGAAAGAAATGACTCCTAAATCAGTCCCTCAAGCGTCGGAATGTTAATCCACTCCTCCCTAAGGCTTCTACCCTCGGATGAAAGAAGTGCGCGGATAGAGCAAGAACTATGAGCGGGTAAACCGGGGATGAGAGTTGGCTATGAGCTAGACTAGAGGGAAAGCTACGAATCTAAGAGCAATGCGCTAGTCAGCCTAGTAGGATCGGGTAGGTAAATTCAGAAGGGGGTGGCCGGCTTTTTAAACCTAAAAAAAATGTTAATTAAGAGGGAGGTTGTCTGATTCCTTATGTGATGCCTTTATTTGTTCCCTTTGGCATGATCGTTTCGAAGTTCTTTCTTTCATAAGAAAGTCTTTTTCGGAAATCAGAATAGCTGTTGAGCGGAAGGTTTATTACCACCTCCCTTTGGGGGCTAAGGGCGCAGCATCGGCGGTAAGAGCAGTAGACCCGCCCGCAATGGAAACTGAGCAAATCCCTTTCTCATTATGAACCTACTTTCTTCGCACTCTAAAGGTACTATGGAAAGCCGGTTTCAGGCAGCAAGGAGTGCGAGAACATTTTTTAGTTATCACCCGATCTCATGTCTTAGCCAAAACAGGATATAAGAGAACGAAGAGAAAGAGACAAAGAGAAGCTAAGGGACGGATTGAACAGCTGCTTTGAAGGAAGGAGTGCTAGCCAGTCCCAAGATAAGGACGGGAGACATAGCTTACTCCATTAAGCTTGAAAGAAAGCTCTGAAAGCCCTGTTTCCAGGTAAGAGCATGGAAGGGGAAGGAATTCATTCAACAGAAGCTAAGGGGCTTATGCCATGGCTTGCTGCATCTCATGTATTCTTTCTCCCAGTCTGTAGAGATCACAGGGACAAAACTATGAATGGCAAGGCGAGTTTACTCGGGGAGAAGGAAGGGTCCTAGCTACCGAGCTTAGCAGACAAACAATCAGTCACGGTTTGAAGGAAGAAAGAGATTGCCCTATCTTCAAAGGAAACTCCTGAGATAGAAGTAGTACGCGCACATATACATATATATGGGGCGGGGGCGATATCGGTCTTTTTTCATTCTTTCTCATTACTCGTAAGACCACCTCCAATGTGTGTATTCCCTTGTTCTGTTTCGGTATTTCCTTTCTTTATTAAAGGGATTTAGGAACTGAAGATCTTAACAAGTAGAAAGAGAGAGAACGGATAGGTGATTGTCCTAAGAAGGCAGTTACCGAGGTAAGTAGCTAAGTATTGGAAGGAGCTATGCTCTAGTATCTCCTGCTTCTGCTTGTTATTCTGCCTCTTCAAGTGTCCTAACACTAGTTCCTTTGTAACTAATATCCACTCATAAGAGAAGGAAGAGGGGGATACTCCGAATATCTATTGTCGGAGAATAAGCCGATAGAATATCCTGAGGAGAAGAGATAGGGAGTGAGGTAGCGGTGATCCAAGCAAGATAGTCTGGAGCAAGTTCAAAGAGAATACCTCTGCTGTTAGCTAAGGCTAGTCACCTCAAGTCTTTGTATGGACAATGTCTCTTGTTGTATAGCTATTTTCTCTGGGTTCTTCCCGAAGGGGCTAACCGTATTAATAGCTGATTTAAGGTAGTTGCTACTTCGTTGTTGAAAAAATTGTTTTCTAGCTGTTGATGGGTGAACCCATTAGGGTTGTTATCGGTTTCGAGTTCTCGCTGTTCTCTAAGGAAGTTGAGTGAGAAGAAGTAAGAAGTCAAAATCATTGGAGCTAGGCCCTTCAAGCTTAAAGACTAGCAGTTCCTCTCTTTCATGTCATGAAGCAACTGGCCAAAGAAGCTCCTCGGCTAGGGTTACCCTAAAAAGGGTTCTTGCTAAGACTGCTTTCTCTCTTCCGTATGTGAAATTTTCCTTTCAAGCAACCACATTCAGCAGTGACATCGAAATGTGAGATTTAAGCCTTTTCCTTCGCATTTGCTTGTTAACAACGAGCCAACCTTCTGAGGGTTAGGTGAAGGTCTCGTTCCTGGACTGTCCATAACATAATAAGAGTCTTCTTAACCGTAGTAGCAACAATTATTTATACTTCTTATATAAGAATCAATCTGGAAAGACAGCATTAGATACCTCAGAACTAAGAAGAATGCCTGCCGATGAGACTGACCTTATTTAGGACAGGAAGGAAGAGAGCATTACGAATTGCCCTATTTGATCTAGTCTCTTAAATTACCGAGACCCATACATACAAAGATCTAGGTTGCGAAGTACGAGTTGGATAGACACATTTCCTTACTAAAAGGAAGAGTTGAGTTTGATCCCTTCTATCCAAGGGATGTACGGTCAGAAGAAGATTAGCGCCTTAACTTGTGGGCTCCGAATCTTGCCTCGAAAACTAGAGGGATAAGAAAGCTAGAACGAAGTTTACTGAGCAGAAAGGTTGGCTTTTAAAGGGATCTCGGAGCTCGTAACTCGTGGGGATAGGAATTAGGGGTCCTTTCACTAGAGGCAAGGAAGGGCTCTATGAATAAGGTCTATTGCAATCATTCCTCCCTAGCTTAAGAACTAGGAAGCAACGTAAACTCCACTTCTCGCAAGCTGCGGTACACTCTATCCCAATCTCTACAAAGTTCAGTACAAAAGCAAGAGTGAAACTACGAGCTAAAAGCAGGCATGACATGAATCTGACTCCGCTCCTCTCCTTTCAGTCGAGTGACTTCGTACCTTATCCAGAGATACGAGCTACCGGCTTGCCTAACCTCTCCCGTACTTCGGCGCATGAGAGGCCAGCAGGGTCAAAATAAAAAAGCTAGAAGAATTAGGAGCTTCCCTTCTCATTGATATTGGGTTAGCAGTCCTAGAGCTTGGCCTGAGCTGAGCGACTTTCCCTTTAGTGCTATGCTAAGCTCTGCTCTGTCAATAGCAGAGCGTTGTCGAGGGCTATAGTATATAGACCATTGGCATTGATCACGTAGCCACAAGCGATGGAAATCCGCTTCATGAGAAAGCCGTATGAGACCCAGGAGGGCGGAATTTCTTTACTAGTCTTTCTCTCTCTTATTTGAATCAGTCGATTCTCTTCTTATTTTTTTTCTGAAAAGTTTCGTTTCCATCTTCTCCGCAGAAAGTTCTGAGTTGATGTTCTTCCTTCAGCGAGTCTTGTTCCTTCCGTTCTTGCTGTCTAATCCCCACCTCCTGAGGGAGAATGCTCTCCGTATGCCCTTATTTTCTTCTTATTTTTTTTTTTTTATAGGCAATTCCCTAGGTAGAGATAGCGAAAGCCTTTTGCCCCATCAGATTTGAAATCCAAGATCTCTAAATCTGACATTCCTGATGCCGATGCTTTGCCCCTTGCTTTGAATTGTGGGTCGGTCCTGTGAGAATCAATCTCCTTCAATCCCGAATGGGAATGAAGACAAAGAGCATTTTCCAATCCACCTGGGAGAGAAAGCTAGTCAGAAATAGAAAGCAGACCAATTTACGGACTCAGAATCCGAAATCCCTGATACCGAAGCTCTTTCTGATCCCCCAAAGGTGCTGGAAGAATAGAATCTCCTTAGTGATATTTAGCTCAACCTCGATTCCTTTGGAAATGGTGGAACTTTCTAATTCACATTCCTCCGTCGATGTTCTTTATCTCAATCTCTCTTCCGAGGGATTAAAAGAAGATTTAGCTTATCAAACCCTTGCCATGAAACCGGGAGGTCGGATGCTCTGATAAATAATGATTTTATTTAATAAACCTGGCCAGGTAAGCCCTTTTTGTATTTTATGAATGTCCAACAAAGGACATCAACCTCTTGCTCAAAGGTGCAGATGAATAAGCCCAAGAGAACGAATTGCATATTTCTTTTTCTCGATCCCAATGGTTTGAGGGGAAGTCCATTTTTCGCGCTTTAGAAAGCAAGTTGGTGGGGTTCGGAGACATGCATTCCTTTTTCTGTTATAAACCTGGCATGAAAGCCGTTTTTGAATCTGTCCTCGGACTTGGGGATTCCCCTTCTTCTTCACTTCTTCCCTTTGAGGATTGGATGCTCTAGAGGTCTCAACGAGCAAGAGGCATGGTACGAGAGTCAAATGCCACATAAATGCGAAATGGCTAGCTGCCCATTACTAAGCGAAGGCCTTTCTCGCCTGTCTTCTTGTGACCGGGTCGGGTCCATTCTTTAATAAGTCAATTTCCCACGGTCAGGTCAAGCCTAGTATATAGCTTCTAGTTCGACAAGACTAGCAAAGATGCTACCAGGCCTAGCTACCAAGGATGGGAAAGCGAAGGACAGAGAAAGTCAAGCCGTCTCTTTCTTAGATTGACGTGAAAACTCCTATTTCATTTCCCGGGTCTTACCCTACTTCTACAGCTGTAATAGCCTTATTATTTCTTCAACATCTCAAGAGCTAACCCCGAAAGTGACTCAACTACCAATCCCATCTCTGGCTCAAAATCAGACTTTATCCCCATTTTCAAGAAGTGCATTTATCATATTCAACTAAATCCTAGACTAGGGGGGTTAGTCACAATTCGTCTTGATTCCGAATTTCTTTGAGCTGAAAAGACCTTTCTTTTCTTTAGTTTAGAATCTTCGCTGATGCGTCAGTCCTTTCTTATTGCTTTATTTGAACCAGCGTAAGGAAATTCAGATCAGATCTTCCAATCGCTTATGTCAGAGCAGCGTCCTCTTCCTTCTTCCTATGGTCAAGCGCTTGTACTCCCGGTATGTCTTGTACTTGGCTTGTGAAGGGAAGAAAGAAAGGCTACATGGTATCTGACCCCGATGACATAGGGACGGTTAGGCTTGTTGGCTGGCTTATGATGGTTTCCTGTCCCAATTCAATCAACATATTCCTTTTTTTGCTCCTGCTTGGTAGCAGGCTTGTGTGCGAGCTTGGTCCGGTTTCGATTCCTAAAGCCCACGGAGAAGGGTGTGGAGCCTCGCTTTCCATGCTGCTCCCCCTGCCAGTGCGTTGGCTCCCTCTCTCGCCGCTGATTCGAATGCTGCCGTCTCAATTGCTAGTACCGGCACTCAAAGCAGCTCAGATGCTTTTTATCTTTTTTGGAACACGTGCAAATGACACTCACTCGTTAGTAGGAATGTCATATAATGACGAAATACTATGTGGGAACACAGGCTGAGATTGAGATCGGAACGGCACAGATCCAGAGCGGGACAAAACCTTCGCCTTTCTCCCATTGTTCCTTCCTCCTTCGTGCCCGATCCGGTCAGTAGGCGTCAGTGAAGTTAATGCCGTATGCTAAGAGGGGAAATGCCGACATCTAGCACATAGAAAAGCGGATTCGCTTCCTATTCCGATGAGATGTCAGTTCCTTTCGTGCAACCTGCTCTTGCATATGCCTCTTATTCCTCGTACAAAAACCTATTTCATTGCCTTAATGGCACCCCCAAAAGGCTCGATAAGGCAGATCCGTGGGAAGACGTCGAAGCGGGTTTAGAATCAATCCCATCCGCCCCAGGGACAATAAGAGGTCAATCAGGTTAATCCCTCTCGCCAAGACTAGTTGTCTTAGAAGGAGTTGCAACCTAAAGGGCTATTCCTGATCTTTCCTGTGATTCAATCGATTCCTAAGAACTTACCTTACCTCTCGCAAGGAACTTCACTTTCGTATAGTTGACTCGAATCGAATGCACTCTTAGAAGGAAGAATTGGATGTGCGCAGAGCATTCATCTAAAAACAGCATTTCCGACATTCACCATCAAAAGGGCGATCTCACACTAGCACTAGGATCTGTCTATGCTTGGACTGATTGGACGAGCATCTGCTTTTCGGCATATCGATACTTCTTCTTCCTCAGCGACTTGGAAATAGCATGATTCCACACGGGCAAGGAAAGGCAATGAATATTGTTTAGATACCCCACTCAAAGCAAGGATCGGAAGAGATGAGTTATGGCATTTCTAGGATTAGAATACGGTCCTATTGATTCAATCTTTATGCTTGGCACGGAACTCTTGTTTCGAGTGAAAGGGAGAGCAGTGGCCCGCACCGCATTCACAGGTAAATTTCCCTCTACGGGGCGGGGGTGGGAAAGTGGGCTTGAGGGTTCCCATTCACGGAGGGGGTGCAAGGCAAAAGAAAAACTCACATTGGGTTTAGGGATAATCTGACTCGAACTGATGACCACCTCCGCGTCAAGGTGACACTCTACCGCAGAGTTATATCCCTTCCCTGCCCCCCATCAAGAAATAGAACTGTCTTTTCTGTATACTTTCCCCGGTTCCGTTGCTAGCGCGGGCTTTACGCAATTGGCCGGATCATATAGATATCCCTTCAACACAACATAGGTCGTCGAAAGGGGCTCGGAGGTCTCACCAAAGCACGAAAGCCAGGATCTTTCAGAAAATGGATTCCTATTCGAAGAGTGCATAACCGCATGGATAAGCTCACACTAACCCGTCCATTTTGGTCCAATTCGGGGTTTTCCTTGGGGGTATCGGTAAGGAAAGGAAGGCCATATAGGGAAGAAAGTTGCTTTTATAGAAGTTCGAAGCATGGCATGATAAAGCCTAAGTAGGTCAAGTGCAAAAGGCTCTATGGCAATTGAGAGTTTCAACAATCAATCTAGTTCTATCCCACACCCGATTCTCACTCCTTCAATCAAGCCAGCTGAGAGGAATTGAGACTTTCAATGGTCCGCTCTTCTCTCCTCGTGATCGAAGCTGACCCCAGAAGTTGGGTATTCCTTCTTAAGAGGACACTAAACCTCCCGATCTTGCTAGCCGGGGGCTCAGTCTTTCAAGATTAAATCTTTCCCCTTCCGGTCCCAGGGAATCGCTCTTATAGTAGGAGGTTTACTATGTCCCCAACTTCTCTTTATTAAGAAACTCGGTTGTGTACTATAATTATAATAAATAGATTGTACCCTAAGCGCAGATCCCAAAGAAAGCAGTTGGCTCTTCCTACATCCATGCATAAAGAATTAGTAAGTAGGGTCCTCGAAGCCCGCCCGCCAAAGGGCTAAGTCGAGTGATTCCTCTTGTAGGGGATCGTAGCTAGCTATAGTATCACACGATTCTTTCATCTTCTTTTCACATTCATTCTCGGCCGTCTAGCTATAGGACCTCGAATCGATTATTAATACGATTCTATTTAATCCTTTATAGGTGGAAAATCGTCTACTTTATAAATAAGGCTAAGGCTTTCCTCTTTGTGAGGAATTCCCTCCAGGTTGTCGGCTTTATCGGGGTCACTCTCACTCTAAGTCCGAGCGCAGGACCCTTTTCCACAGTTACAGGACCGTTGCGACAGTTGTTGATACCGGAAAAGTTTCCCTCAGACATCTCGACCGGGAAGACCTCTTACGAGAGTTGCTTGCCTTCCACCGATTGACTGCTTCTATTCCCGTTATGCCCCTATTTTACTTCCCTATTTGCTTACGGATTTGCTTAACGAAAACTTCCCTCAGGCTGGTTATTCCTTGCTTGACAAAAGAGAAGAGTTTACTAGAAAGCACTGGAAGGGAATCGCTTTCCTATCTCTAAAAGGAAGAACGGGATTCCATCGAACGGAAAGCCTTCTTACGCCTTATTAGCGAGAGTTTTGACTGGTAGTAGTACCTCCGAGGAGCGCTTTAACAGGACTTCCGCTTACAGAAAATAGGCCTACGAAAGAAAAAAGCCTACGAGATTCACTCATAACAGAAGGGATTACCCACCTATCGTGCTAATAAGAAAAACGAGCGCCTTATTAGTTAGTCAAGTAATCAAGGTCAGTAAAGCGGGAATAAATTGACCAAGCAAAGGATACTGAAACCGATGAAGCAAACAACGGCTACCAGAAGAGCGGCATCCGTTTTCCACAGGACAGTGGCGAGAGACCCATTCTCGATAGAGGAGAGTACGACAGAAGACAGGGCCAGACGAGATATTGAAAGGCTTGAATGGACAGGTAAGGGACAGACTGATTGCACTTACCAGGCACAGGACTTATTGGCTTAAGAAGCAAGCCAAAAAAGAAGGGATTCGCTTACAGAAGTACTATCCATATTAAGAAAGGGAATATATCTATTTGAAGGAAGGTACTCGTGTACGGGAATCGAAGTGATTAGAACAGAACTGAGCTTGCCAGCCAGGAATGAAGAAGCAACGGACAGATAGACTCAAAATTTACATCCTGTATTCTATCCTTTAATTGATTGCATACCGTCTTGCTCCTGTTTACCGTACTATTAGCTGTACTTCTTTCCGAATGGTTCATTCCCTACTTACTCTATTAGGGGCATACTCAATAGTTGTCTTTCCTTTCCTGTACTTTTTTATTTCCCTATTTGATCTAGTAAGGGGGAAAGGCAGACCGCTTACCATAAACAGAAGATCGATATCGCACAGAAGGCCTGATATCGCCCTATTTGAGATACTGATTCAAGTTAGAGTACTTCCTCAGAGCGATTGAACTATCCTTTTGACTAAATAGATGCATAGAGAGGGAATCCTGAACTACAGGAAAAAAGGAGAGCTACTTGCCAGCAGAAGGAAAGGAAGAAGCAAAAGCTTTCGCATGTAGTCACTCACATTATCTGTACTTTACGTAAGCCTGTTAGTGCAGCTCAGCTGGAAGAGATTCTAAGCGAGAAGCAGTACTGAACCGGAGCCACATCGAGTTAGTTCCCCTCAAAGCCTTCTTCCGAACTTGCCAACAAGTGCTTATGAAAGCAGGTCGGTCTCTATCAAACAATCAAGCGCAAGAGACAACAGGGTCTTGAGGCAGGAAGATTGATAGACACAGAAAGAGAAGATCTAGATTTCAAAGAAGAGAAGCGAAAGCCGCTCAAATGCAAAATTGGAGGGCAGAAGCCACTCGCTTCACTAAGGGCAAGGAACAAAAACCACTCAATTCTTTGTGAAATTAAGGAGAGCAGCCAGCCCTTTCTTATTATATTAATTATTAGCGGGTAGGTTAAACTTTTTCCTGAAGCATAGATGAAATTAGAGATGAAAAAGACGCTAGCATTAGCAGAAGATCATCGATCATACTTTCTTTCCTTAGACCACTATCGAGGAAGAGAAACTCATAGCACAGATGATCCTTACCCGTGAAGGTAGTTTACTTGCTTTGGTGCCTAGTCTATAGGTCCAATCTCATCTGCTAGCGCTTATTTGTTGCTTGGTCCGGGCACATTCATCGATTTCTTTTAATTGTTCTCGGGCTATGGGCATTGGTCCACATGAATCAAGCTAATCCCTTCTTTTTCGATAGCGATATCAAGAAATGCATTCCACTTTCTCGAATGTATAAGTGGACCTCTCAAAAGTATAAGTAGACATTAGTCTTGCTGGTTCGGTCTTTTTCTTTTATTGTTTCTATGCCCACATTGACTAGTTTTAAAGCGCTGTTTAGTGACTTTCATGTCTTCTGCCTGCTACTTTAACTTTAGGAAGATTCTTACAGTCTTATATGCCTTTTTTTAGGCGTCTAGACGCCTTCCCCCAATTCTAGGATGCGTAGTAGCTCTAGTAAGTCCGTAGCTGGATCTGGATCAGGATGCGGAGTTTGAGCTGCGGGGTGAGGGAGAGATGGCTATGTCTATCCCATCCCTTCTTTGGTTCAGTCTTTGGTAGTAGGTGCGATATTGAAGGAGTTCAGGGCTAAGGGCTGGAGCTTTATTCCCACTCCCAGTAGTCTGTCTTCAGTAGTTCGCTTGGAAAGTAGTCTTTCGTAAGCAGGAGCGTAGCGCTTCGCAGGTGAAGGTGCAGGATTTGCTTCTTCCCCTTATAGCGGCTTCTGTTATTTTCACATAAATGTTATAATAAATCCTATCTCCCCCTATCTCTACTTCTGCTAACGAACGCTAGAATTGGGATATCGAGAAAGAAGGTAGACCGTAGAAGGTTCAACAAAGAAAAGCAAGAAAACGTAAGCCCAACCTATACAAGGGCTTACGTTTTTCAACTGCATCGTACCGGGAGGGGTCCGTACCTCCTTTAGATAGATAGAGCCCCGTGCTCCTAATGTAGAGCTATAACTACTGCTACCGTGGAATCCGCGATCACACATGAGTACCTCGCCTTCCAAAAAAAGCGGCTGCTAATTGGCACTAATGCTAATGGGGACCATCGATCAAGAAGGACTTCGGAGACTGCAATCAAATAAAAAAAATATATATAAATATGGAGCCAACTCTTCTAGTTGCGCCTCTAACCTTACTACGCTACCCAACCAGCTGATAAAAGGTCTAATTCAGCAGGGCTAGAGGCACGAAATGCCGATCAAACCCGTTAAAGGAAGCCTAATCAAAGCAGGCAAACAAGAAGATCTGACTGAGTTGATGATGGACCGGATCTCGAAAGGTGAGAGACTTTGATAAAGACGTATGAGAAAGGGAGGGTCGAGAGAGGCTTATTGCACGATCCACCCAACTCAGCTAAGCTAATAAATGCTGCATAAGAGAGTGGGAGGCCGGCCCCTGCCCATCTGGAGGTGCACACCCATTTAGGAACATATGCAAAGGGGTAAAGAAAGAAGTTAATGGAGAACTACCAAATCCAATAACTTTGATTTGTTCGTATCATTCTGTCATCGATCACTGCTGGGTCGGTTGGTGAGTCACCCCAAAAAAAGCATCGAGAAAGGTCAAGCATATATGTTTTATGAAATGATCAGCGGTCTCATTTATGCTATGCCCTGCATCGTGTTCGTGTGTGTTTATTGAGCTTTCTTCACTTCAGCGCCATGCGCTTTGCTTCGCTTTATAGAAGAGAGAGACCGTTGTCTTGAGAGTGAAAAGCAAGCGCAAGCGATAGAAAGGATAGTCCCTCGCGCGTTCGCGCGAACTACTAGAAAATGGTGAGATCATTAGATCATTAGTGAAAGAAGGACCAACGACGATGAAGGTTACGAAGGAGAAGGAGGAGTAGGAGGAGTCAGTCTTCTTTGAAGATCGAGGAAAAAATCGGACAATTATGCCATTCGGCAGAAGTCTTCTACAGAAGGAAAGCCTGTATCGAGTAAGTGGAGAGGAAAGATCCCCAGAGATTCTTATCTTATTCCATTCCAGTGGCTCGACCAGTAACCAATGGCGAAAACTAAAAAATCCATGGTTTCCCGGTAGAACCCCATTTCGCCCAAGTTGTTGCGGAACCGGAAAAAAGAAGCGGTTTTTCGCACAGCTTGCTCATAGTGCAGGTCCCACTTGTATATTGTATTTGGCCGAAGAAGCATCGGACAGGTTGGAGTTCTTACCTTCTTGGGACTCCATGGACCAAGATCTGCTTTCATTATATGGGCAATACCGATCTACTTTAGTAGATCATATGGATGTAGAAAAAGCTTCTGATTTTGATGAATTCGAAACATCTCTTTTCCATTTCTATTTACCTAGTTCATATCTTTGTTTCGTGTGTTCCCGGGAGGAATTCGATCTCTTCAATCTCGGGATACCACCTAAATAACTGCGGCCAAAAAGTAAAATAGGTCGGGAAGAAAGAGTCTGAGGTTGGGTCGGACGACATACATCTTGGTTGGTTCCACCACCAACTTTCTTTATGTGAGTGATTTTAACCCTTAGATTCTCCAAAAACATCTTTAGCCACTCTTTTAATGCAATTGGCCATCTTATACCACATCACAGAGGTTTCTTCCTAAAAATTCCATTTCCCTTCCTCGTTATAAAGAGAAAGTCATTTGGCATACCTGCATGGATTAGATGTCCAGATAAACCCCCCGACCTGGGAAGTCTTTCGACCTCACTCACTTGATCAGCAAATGGGAAGCTTGAAAAAGCGGCTTTTCGCTCCTCTCCTTACAGTCGAGTGGCTTTCGCTCCTTCTTCCGTAAAATAAAGCAAAACGGCTGCTGCAACTACAGGTGAAAGTGGCACGGCTCTTGTATGATGGAGAAAAAATGACCAGAATCAAAAGATAGACCAAATTCAATGGAGGATGGGGAGTATGGCTGAGATTCCAAATCTTAAGAGATTGAAAGAGTGTAGGGGACATATTCTACATCTTAATAGCCCCGTGCTTTATTAGCGCAGTGTTAGAGAAGGGAGGACCGAACAATATGACAGGGCAAGAGCTCCGCTTAGCTTAGTTAGGAAGGCAATATTTCGCGTGCTAAGGCGCGCGTAAGCATCAAAGCCCATAGCGCGATAGGAAAGAATCTTAGTCTGGGCGGCGGGGAAGATAGTTCATATGATTTTTCCAAAGAATGATTCTACAATCGTACATAATACAATACAAAACCGATTTTTCGACGCGGGAAGACGGTGGAGAAATAATAACAGCAGGCATTGAGAGGACACATGCTAAATGGTCTACCTACTTCGTTACAATGGTTCCTGATGAGAACTACCTAGATGCTGCATCAAGGTTGGTTGTTAGGGATGGGGTAGAAATGTAGTTTACGTTTCAACTGGATCAGTTCGCCCGCAGGGACGAATGAAGGAACGCTTTTCTTCGGAGAGATAAATCCTGTTCCCTTCACCGCTCCGTGGGCTTCTGGGTAAACTGATGGTGGGTATCAATAGATCTCTTTTCCACCTAGGTTAAAGGGGTATGCCGCTATATATGCTACACCGAAGTATGCTCCTAGCTAAGCTACTGGCTTTGGATCTGCCTCTCGAGCACGAGGGTCGTATTCAATTCATAAGGCTATCGATCATGAAGGTTTGCCTATGGCTCTGTATCTACCTCTGTCTGCTGGTGCTTATTTTGATAAGCTGCAGGATCAACGACTGGATCAGCTGGAACTACAAAAGGCTATGGCTATGGAACTTTTTTGGATACTTAGCAAGGTGCTGGATCAACCGGCGATACTTCCTATGCCGAGAGCACCAATAGATAGCTTAGAGAACAGGTCTAGTTAATGCCCACCGGCAGTGAGCCAGGAGTAGGAATAGACAATAGGGGGGGGTTCATTTGCTCTTATCCTGTCTAGATAAGAGATTTGAAGGTCGATAAGGAGTTGGTAAGCGCATTGACTTGAGTTCTCCTCCACCGGTCTTGATGTTGGAACCAATCCACGGAATGGGGGAATAAGAAGATAAGGAAGCAGGATTCATTGGTGGTCCATTCTTCCCGGTGCCTCGATAGGCGGGAAAGAAGAAAAAACGTAGTGAAGAGAAGCGTAGGAGGCTATGGGTATAGCATCCTAACGTAGGAGTGAAGCACGCTGTCTTACTCTGGAAAGCTCATCTCGGCCTTCATTAAGCAAATGGGCTTAGTCAGACCAACCGTATCGTAAGTAAGAAGAAGGGCGGTGGTCTTCCAAGAAGCGGAGATGGCGGAATAGCACGAAGCGAGAATCTTACTTTCGAGCAGCTCTTGAATAAGTAAGTGTTCCGCAAGTGTAGGTAAAGAATTATCCGACTTTCTTCTAAGAGTGGGTCTGTCTAATCAAATAAGAGATCAAACAAACTCCTCTTCTTCGAACTAGTCATTAATGGTAGGTTCATATGGGTATCCTTTTCCTTTTATGGCGAACCGAAAGGTCGTTCGTGAATATAACACGAAAGCACAGTGTTCTTAGTGTTTTCTTTACAGATATTGCCTTTCCTATGAAGATATTTGGTTGAGGTTAGAATTTGGTCATTCTCTTGAATTGACTTTGCGCTTTCACGGGCGGATCTGTCAACCATATGTTAATCGTGCGTGTTCTAAACTAGAAGCCGAATGTCGACTGCTACCTACCGGTTTGGCGGAAGAAATCGACATGAGGTAGGAAGCCGGGTAGGAGCACCCAATGACATCCGTTACATGACCACTTCATTTAGTCGTATCCGCCGGCAAAGATGGAATGTTTACAAATAACAGATGGTCAGACAGCGGTAACTGCACTGTGTGACCGGGATAGAGTCTTCCGATCGCGTAAAAGAGAAAGTTTTCATAGTCCGTAGGTCAAGTCCAATAAGAAGTTGTTTGTTTAGCCTTCGGTCTTTTAAACTAGAAATTCTATTGTGAGCCGTTATGTCACTAATACTCTCGAGTACGCAACTGAAGGAATCTCACTCTTAGCTCTTGTTTAACTGCCATGCATGTATTTGTTTAGATAAGTCTACCTAAGGTAAGACCCATGGAAAGAAGCTAACTCCAAGTACAACAAACGAAGGACAGACTAACTCACCGGATAAGACCTCAGGACCGGTCTATAAAGCCTAAAAAAAAAAAAATCTACTAAATGAATCGAGTTGTGCCAAAGGAGCAAAACGGCCAGCTATTAATGGAATTCCTTGTCGGCTTTTTTTAGAATACTCGTTTGGCCGAGGGCTCCCAAACCTATACCAGAAGAGGAAGCTAAACCCGTGCTGACGAATAACTAACCCCCTTAATTCGTTGAGTAAATAGGGAAGGTATAGGTTTGCTATGAATGACCCAGTCTCGAATACTGGTAAAAATATCCGCAAAAGAACGTTCTCCCGTGCTTCCAGACATGCTGAGCTCCACATATTCATGTACAGTAAAAGGGGGGATTGATTCTGTGAAAGATAGGATCAGTAAATGGAAATTCACTGAGATTTAATCTTTGTGAGATCTTCAATAGTGGTACCGAGGGTGTCTTTAGAGTGTACCGAATCAGTATAGCTATCCTTCTTTTGACCCAGTAACGCAATTTCAATCAGTATAGAAAAGAAGTGATACAATATTTCTTTCTTTTTTTTTTTTTGCTTGTTATGTTAATGCAGAACCATGTGCCATTCAATAGGAAAATGCCTCTCCTGTAGTATAGGGTTTCTTTCCATTACTGGCTTCAGACTAGAAACTGAAGATTTGGTAAAGTGTGAGTCCGACGAGTTGGGTTCTAATAATTCATGAAAGATATTTTCATATTCCCAAAATGGAATTAGATGCGAAATCTATAAAGCCCCTTTTCGTGGTTGTAGAAAAGGTTTTTTTGTTCGAATCCTTTCATTTTAAGGAATTGGTTGGTCGTACAATAACAAGTATTATAGTATATAGTCTTCGATAAAAGAAACAAAACAAACAATAAAATAATTGGAACAATTAATATTCGTGATGCAAGCATTGCTGTATTAGATCCAAAGGTTTTTCTTGACCTAGCTACAAGGATGGGACTCTAAAATATTGAAAGAAAAAATGTAGAACCTAAAAGGAAAAGAACATAGGAATTACTAGTCTTAGAATCGAGTTAGACCAAAATAAAGGTTTGATTTCTTCGAGCGATCGTGCGATACTTTTTTTCTTCTTATTCGAGATATTATGTGCAATTAATAAACCTACTACTGAATCTAATAAGTTAAAGTAAAGTCAAAGTGTTAGTTGGTTGTTGTTCGTTCCAAAATAGAAAATGGATTCGATACAATTTATTTATTTTATTTATTTTATTTTAGTTCCCATATCTCGGTAATGGGGTCTGTTGATTCGTAATCACGCTCTGTAGGATTTGAACCTACGACATCGGGTTTTGGAGACCCACGTTCTACCGAACTGAACTAAGAGCGCTTTCTTATCACAGTAGATACAATTGTAAAGAAAAGGATGATTTTTGTACCTTCACTACATCTTGCATGCATCTAGTATCATTAAATTAAAAATTTGTCATGTCTTGAATCGATCTTAACCTTCGTTACTGCCCAGAGGAGAAGGTAGGGATGACAAGATTGGAACCCGTGACATTTTGTATCCAATCCAAAACAAAGACGCTACCAAGCTGCGCCACATCCCTTTCAATTGGTCTACGGTGTCATTGTAGAGAATCTCTGCCCTGTTTTCCACATCGTTATTTCCTCCATCGATATCCAATTTATCTTGCCATTTCTTCTTTTTGGTTTTCATTTTTTTATATACTAAATATCATCCCGCCGCTCCTACCAACGCTTACTTACTTATGAGCAAAAAGGGTTAAAAAAAATCAGCCCTTTGAATAAGCGAGGCTTTCCCGATAGAAATAGTTGCATGCGAGGAGATCCCAATTCCGTGTATCCGGTTAAGCAAGCCCTGCCGCCAGCTTCCACCCAGACAAAAAACATGAGCGCCTAGCGCGAAAGGTTGCTTTACTAAATAATATAAGGCGCGTTAGCGCTTTAATTTTCAATAAGGGGCGGAGCTTGAAGAAGCGAAGCGAGCCTAGAGTAGCAGCCTATTACGTTTTTCAGGCCCCTTTACTTGATATTCTATTAGTAAAGCGCTAGCACCCCTATAGAGTAAGGGTCTTCTGCTATCAATGAAACCGAAAGCAAAAATCCAGTGCGTTTTGTATAGATCGAGACTTGTAGCTTGATTCTTTAGTCATTCCATACTGGGAAGAATTGCAGGAAATCGTTCGATTCTTCCTATTTCTCAATGATATCCGACGATCAAGACAATTCCCGTGAAACTTTTTCATTTCATAGAAGTGAATTCTTATTCTTACAAAGCAAATAGCATTTCCTATTGATTTGTCCCCTGGACTGGATCTATTCTTCTTTTTAATTATCCGTCGCTACGCTGTTCCCAAGGACTGGCAAAATCGAAATAGCGAATGAGGTAAGGACCTCTTCTCTCTGACGTAGCCAAAGTGAGAACCATTCGACCGAGGTCGAGATCTAAGCCGGTCTATAGCACAGGTGCTGCAGTGAAAGATTCCGCCGTAGCTAGATGCCTTGAAGAAAGAGCAAAAAGACTCACTTTGGGTCCATGGCTCCAGTCAAAATGGTCCTTCCCCCCCCCTTTTAAAGAAAGCCCTGATCGTAGACCACCCTTTTGCCATTCTTTTTCCAATGAGGAGTCCGACCGATGAACCTTGGGAGCATCCCGGGCAAGATCTATGGCTTCAGCTGCGGCTAAGCGAACTACCTATTATATATATTCTTGAGAAGTGAATATGAGAGAAAAAGCTTTCACATCACATAGTGGGAGGCTGGCCTTCTCTCTTCCCAATTCTCCCAATGAGACCTCTTTCACTCACTTAGTGGACGACCCAGAGGACGTGAATAAAGCCCCCTTTTGCCTCATCCCGATCCCCCTGAAAAGAGAGTGAAGTAGCGGCTCCGCTCCCTCCTATTACTGGGGTGGAGTCGAAGCTATGGCACCAGACAGTCAAAGAGATTCCTTCCCGAACCACTCGTGTAGTCTTCTTCCTGCCTCCCAGTTAGACCCTATCTCGCTTTCCAAGTCTCATTTGAATGAGGCGCCGCCGCTACTAAATGCAACTCTCATTTCAACATTCTTTCTTCTCTATTGGAATTCCTTCTCTATCTGCCTAGAGAACCTCTCTTTCCATACAAGGCACTAGAAGGTCGACCCCACTTTCCACACTATGTTGACTTGACTCCTGAGCCCAGCCATTCCCCGCCACTCTTTCACACTGCAGCAAGGGCTTTGTCATAAGAAGCAGCACTCTCTTGTCCACTTCGATAGCTTTCTAGAGTCTCTTTCATACATCGTTCCGGGGTTGGGGACCCCCCCTTCTGGCGGGCCTTCTTTCCTCTGCTTCCTTGTGCTTCTGAGATCGCTAGAAAGTTGCCATTGACTGATTCACCAAGCCAAGCATTGGAGCAAGCGAGGAAGACCGCTTTTTCCATCAAAAAAGTATGGGAATAGGACCCCAACTTCGAAATCAATTCCAACCTTTCGCCCGGTCGCTAACCTATCTTTTTGAGTCCCTTTGTTCGCCCTTCTTTCCTGCCAGTAGTGTAGGCGGAGGACTTTATTTACGCTATTTCGTCAAATGATAAGTTTGCAGGCAAGGACAAAAAGACGTTCTTTCCTACTTACTATAGGTAGCTGCGTCCCCTAGAAGATCTTGGCATCAAAGATCCTTTTCCCGAAGAAAAAAAAGACCCCACCGTGGTGGAGCAGAAGGTGAGAGTACTGCCGGACTATTTTCCTACGTGTGATTGGTCCGGATTCATTTTCCTTACCAACCCCGGCTCAACCTAGCACGACCAGTACAAATGCCCTAGTTCGACTCAGGTCTCGCTATCGCTTTATGGTGGCGCCATGCAAAGGTTAGAATGAGAGTGCCCCTTGCTCCTTAGCCCTTTACCGGACTCCCCTACGTACCAGCAGACTGAAGTTATCCAGGAAAAACCTTTTAACAAAGCCATCGACTTGGTCAACGGCCCCCATTTCTTCCCAATGATCTTCCCTTTCTGTTGGGCGCTTCGTGGCCCTATCAGTCGGCTTGCCAATCAACTGACCCAGTGTCAACAGGGAGCAACCGCTATTCTCGCAACGAACGACCTGTTCCTCCTTTTATTTAAATTAAAAATTTTTTAAAGTCGTTGTCTGTTAAAGCGAGCTCCGCTATTTCAGAGAGGGGAAATGGCGTCATTCTATGATAATAGGACATGAAAATCTAACAAAAGAAAAATGGATGTGCTAAATGAACAGAGGAGAGGTAAATCAGCAAAGTAAAAGTAAGCTCCTCCCCGGAACACCATATGAAAGAGTGAATTCAACGGAGTCGGTATCATTGAGAAATAGACATCTCAGAGATAGATAGACATTTCCTTTATTAATATGTAACTTCGGGGGACTACCGCTTCTAGAATGCAACCATCGTTCTGAGAAGCAAGTAAAGGGAATGCCTTAAGCAGCGAACACAACTAATGAGTCTCATGGGCAAGATATCCTACATTCGCTGATTTTTATGTTCTATTATATGTCTTTTATAAATCGAAAAAAGTATGTTTGAAGGGGGCGTAAGCGGAGTGAAGTCAACAGATTGAATCGTCTTCTCTCGAATCGTCTTTGGATGTACGAGTCTCATAGCCCCTTGACCTCTTCTCTCAAAGAAGGCGCTGTGTGGGCAAGTCGATCAGAGTCAGAGCGGGGGGGGGGAATGTTTACAGTTGTTGTAGTACGACTTTTCATTTCCTGTTCGGTCTTTCAAAAAGTAGTCAGCTGCGGGATAAGAAGCCTTTTAGTCATACTTAACTTAACATTGATTGAAGCAACTGTTGGAGAGAAGGCTCCAGTCAGACCTGCAAGCACCGGATAGTACGCAGCGGCAGTTTTCAATCATACAATGTGTACTCGTAGTCTGACTTTTAGTGGTAGTCAGCTGTCCTCGTTCTCCTCTTTTCATTGCCCTATTGAGTAAGGGTCGGTGTTTGCAAAAATGTTGAGCCGACGGGGTCAGGTACCAGTAGTGACAATGGCAAAAAAAGGGGGGGGTTGAAGAATGGGGTGTACGACTTGGCTAGTCTTCCTTGCTGGATGGAAGAACTTCGCCTTTCTTCCTCTTCCTGAAATGAAATGGATAGAAAGAGGATGCCCGGCCTAAAAGACTGGTGGAAAAAGCTCTTTTCGTTGCGTTGGTAAAGACCTTTTGTTGAACTAAGTCAGTCTGTTTTCAAAAAGAAGTTGTTTTCCTCTAATGGATTTATTTCCGTTCAAGCCATAAAAGCCCCGTAGCTATAGCTATCCAAGAGTGAAAGACTGTCGGGCGAGGGCTTGTTCTTACTGAGCGAGTTGGCTAGCATTCCTAACAAGCCTTCCGGCGATCGAAGTCAGTTTCACTCCTTTTTTCTTGATCCTTCTTCACTGCTTTCCCTAATCATTTTCTCACTGCTTGGGGCTCCTTGAGTGGTGAATGTGTCTGCGTCTTTCTTCGGTGAGCGCAGTCTCTGATGATTTATCTTTCCCTTGAGGATTTGAAGTGTAATAAGTGGGTGGTGTCAGGGCCCTTTCCTTTTACTTTAGCCTTTTAAACTCATGCTGCAGAAAGTGCGGATTTTTATTTATCTTTCTTCTTTCTTTCTCCGCCGCTTCTTTATTAAGTCTTTGTCTTGCAGGAGCGATGTCAAACCATTTTCTTCTTCCTTGAGTATAAGAGCTCGGCGAAAGTACTTATTTTATTTTTTTGTTGAAGAAGTGAGAATCGGCCTAAGGGCATCAGATCGAGTGAATCGGGGATAGTCCCATTTCCTTTTTTCTTCGGATTCCCGTATCGAGTCCTTGAGTTCTTTCTGTCGATGGAGTCAATGCGAGAAGTAGGACCCTTTCGGTAGCCTCTTAGTGAGGTGCAATGCCTTTGTCTTTGCTGCTTTTTAACAACTCTCACGCGTCAAGGGCTTATTTTCATTTCTCTTGCTTGACGAGCGAAGTGCACCATTAGTTATGGGTCACTTCCGTCGGTCTATCATTCGAAGTCTTCGCTGTCTGTGATGGGGTTGCAGGTCTGATCTTTTCTCTTCTTTCAGAAGCTAGGATTGGAAGGCCTTTCCTAATTTGTAGAAATTCCTCTATGTTTTCAAGTTATCCTTTGTATTGAGTGAAGTGACTACTCGCCTATGCTTTCTTTGTGGGTGCATCCCTTGCGAAATTCCCCTAGTCTCGGTCTTTTTCTCCTTTTAGTGTGTTCGTGTATTACTTGTACTGCTTTTCAGTGATGGCAATTAGAAAGGGTCTTTTCTTATGTTATTCTTTCTAGCTCTACCCGCGTGGAAGCCCCAGTAGCCTATCTGTAGCTTGAGGATTAAAATAAAAGTCGTTCTTGTCCGTTCTGTCTTTCTCTGAGAGCGAGGGTTGTAGGTGTAGAAGCAGTCTTGTAGCCTTTAGTCGGCTAAGAGCCATTTCGGTATTGTGCTAGTAAGGTAAGAGCAGCTGTCGATTCTGGTAGCAGAAAAAGTCTTGGATTGGTCCATTCGTTAAGCATTGGAATCGGGACATCTCTTTGCCCGCTATTCCTTCTCTTTCTGTCTATCCTCTATCATTTATCTTTTTTCTCTTAGCGAGTGAAGTTCCTCTCATAATTGATGGTTCGCTTCACGATCCTTTACTTTATTGTCTTTGTCTCTTGAATATTCGATTTCGAGTTAAGAGGTATCGGACCATCCCCTAGCCTTTATGTTGGGGCATTTGCTTTGACTTTGGTTAGAAAAACTGCTTTCCCTCCTTATTTCTTCTTTTCCGAATGAAGTGACTCACTCTTGTGTGTCAAGAAGGCTCTAAAACATTTGATTCTTGCTTTAGTTGTTGTACCAGAAAAAGAAGCAAGTGCTGACTTTTCTTTCTTCCCTGGATGAGCTGCCGTGGGTGTGGGAAGAGCCTTTTCAATTTACAATTTTCATTCTTGTTGTAAGGATTGGCAGTCTGGGAAGTGGCTTATGTGGTTGTGTTCCCATTCCCGATAGTTTCTTTAAGTCGTAGGCTTGATTTGATCTTTTGTAACTCATGAAGTGAATTTTCTTCTTGCCTTATTGCCTTGAGTTCTATTGTGGTATAAGTAAGGCATTGGGTAAGCAGCGGAGGTACGTGAAGAGGTGTCTGCGCAGTCCGGATCCTTTATTGTGGTAAGGGACATTGTCTCACCCGCTCTAATCTATCTGTCTCCTCCTTCCATAAAGGGGAAGTAAGCCCCAGGAGGGGAGAAATAAAAAAGAAAGAAAGGAATTCGCACTGAACCAACTTGCTACTTGCTGCAAGATAACTGGCAGAGAAGACCGTCTTCGCTCACCTAGATCGACATAGAAAGATTTAGCTATAATATAACTACTGCCTTCAAGCTTTAAACTGATAGACCGAGAAACCCACTTTTGATTTATAACCCCGTCTATTTGACTTCCTTATTGCCCACTTTATTACCAAAGTAAAGTCTCTTTCTTTCCTTTCCCTTTTATCTCACTTACTTAAGTAAGATAATGCTTTCAACTTTTTCCGCTGGCTTTCTTTCTAATGGGACAGTCCAGATAGCCTACTGCTCTCGTGTATAAAAAACTGCTTTCTAGTCTGATGTCCTGCAAAAGAAAAATCTCTTATTGGCTCGCTTGGATAAGAAGGCACTGGTGCATTCAATTAGGATTGGCCTGGTAAGATAGTCTATTAGGACTGCCTTAGGGGCTTACACCCTTAGACTTTCTTACGGTACAGTAAAATAGGGAAGAAAGTGGGATCGTAAGGGATAGGTAGAAGCAAGAAAAACGACGAGAATAGATAACCCACCTTCCACTCAAACTGGAATTCAAACCCCGGAAAAAGGGGAAGGTTCTGCAACTGGTACTGGATAAGGTGAAAATCTTTCCACTGGCTGTCTTGACATCTCATCTCTAACTGTCTTGCTGGCCTGCCTCCTTATATAGGGGACTCCTAAAAGGTCAAAGCTTTCATTCCAGGAAAGAACCTGCCACTGGATTCAGAGAGAGAACTCCCAATGCCTTATAGGAAACTAGCACTGTATGTGAGGCATGAAACTCCAACTCGATCGAAGGCATAAGGAATTGCAGGATATGTAAGGTACACATATACTACTGTATAGGCTTCTCTTTATTCTGCGATTGAATAGGCAACAAAGACTACTTATCCATAGGCAACTAATAGTACTCCAACCCTGTAAATGGAAGGCAAAGCACTAGCAGGAAGGACTCCAACTCCATCTGGAATCGGATGAAACTATAAAGATGCTAATTCAAAATAGTCCAGTACAGATAAGAAAGCTGAAGCTAGCCACTAAGATGCTAACAGGCACAAGTAAGATGTAATAGATTCTCAATTCTTTGTTTGCTCACAGGAGAGATTGCCCTGTAACCTGCTATTCCTGCTGGATTGAAAGCTGATTTCGTAAGGTAAGAAAGAGTAATTTCCACTAAAACTCCAACTGGCAATGGAACTGCTGATATCCTGCCTTGCCCATTTGATCAAGACTTTCCTTCCTGCCTTAGGAAAGAAAGAGTTTAGGCCTGTTGACTCGGCTTGGAAAGAAGTCAAAACATCGACAACATAAATATGGATTCTGCAGTTGGGCTTTTTTAAGGACTCGAAATGGCTCGCAGAAACGAAAAGAGAAAGAAGCGACAAGAAGAGCTATCCTAGTGTCAACCAAGATCTATTCTATATAGCCGCCCTACCATAGAAAAAAATCCCCACCACTACCTTCACCAGCAGCAAAGGCAGAAGGTGAAAAGACTGGAACTGGTTTAGCAAAAAAGAGGGCAAAGATTGGCTCGCAAGGAAAGAGAAGGACTGGCTGGCTTACTCCTTTATTACTCGGAAAACTCCCCTTGCCTTTGCCTTCGCAGACACACATTGAGAGAGACAAGCAGAAAACGAACTCATCTGGAAATGGTTGAGCAACTCCCACTGGAGCTAGATCGAAACTAGCACTTCAATAAGCTGCTCTTAGCACGCCAACTATAAGGGTTTAGCTTTGTTCTCCAAAAACCATGGCAGGAGCTTAGCTTAGAATTGGAAACCCCTAGCCCTCCTCTGGATAGCAGAGAACCCCATCCAAGAGCACTCAAACCGACCGGAACTCACTAGCTCTTTCAAGAGGAAAAAAGCCTATTCAAAAGTCTTCCTCCCTCCCTATCCCTATACTATAGGAATATAGGAAAGAGTAAAGAGATCTATCCAGCCCACCAGGATAGCCCCACATACAGGGAAAGAAAAAAGGATATCTTTCTGTAGACCTATCCGGGAATCTCTTATCGTTAGCGTTAGCCCAGCCCAGAGAAAGAAAGAAATTTGACGAGGAAGAATAAGACTACCTTCCTCGCTAAAGCCCCAGCCCTAAGCTTTTAACCTAGCCTTAGCCTGCCCGATCCGACCTTGACCCATATGGTACTGAAACTAGATTCCAAGTAGAAGGTATGGAAGTAGATGTAGGGGATGCAAGAGAACTCCCGCTGGCAGGAAGAGACCTGGATGCCCTTATGACAAGACTAGCCCTCCCCAAAACAGAAAAAGAAAGGAGATCTTCTTCCTCAAAGAAAAGCTTTTCCGGAAACTCTCTCACAACCCTCCCCTACATTAAATCACTTACAGAAAGGTGAAAGAGACTTCTAGACAAGTTTGCTCACAGAATTGCCCACTCACTTGAGAACTTAATTTATAGTTTTCCTAATCTCCCTATCAAAGTCTTACGCGTCATTTCATCCCATATACTGCTTGCTTTATGAAAGGCCCTATTCCGCTCTAGAAAAAACATATTCCGCCCTAGCCGCCTTTGACCTAGCGCCTTCTGCAAAAGGGGGAATTAAACTATCAACTACAGATACGAATGCTGGTACTTATACTGCTGGAGAAGACCTATAGATTGCTTTGGAAGGAAGACTTAAAAACTGCAGGGGATTAGCACGCCAAGGGAACTGGATGGAAAGTTGACAACTTAATTGCTTTTTTTAAAGGGACTGAAGGAAAGGTTACTCCTACAAAGGCTCCCACGGGATAGACGGAAAATATCAAATTCATAAGGTCTATCCCTATCCCGCCGCTCTTCTTGATCCTGATGGCTTTTCACTTTTTAGCGGATTGCTTTCTACTTTCTAACTGACTCGAAGGCATAATTCGAATTAAAAAGGATGGAAATTTGGCCTGCACCGACATCGATCGAAAGAAACTCCAACTCAAAGCTAGTAAGGGAGAAAGTAAAGGCTGTAAACTAGCACTTATATATATTTTAGGGGCTTACTTGCCTAAAATCACTACTTGCTTGCCCGGAAAAAAAGCATATGGTATAGAGAAAGAGAATAAAGAATATGATAGAGGTCCTGCAAACCCGGAGTCTTCCTTAAGAGAAAGAAATTTTAATTTTCTGCTTGCCGCCCTTGCATATACAAAAACAATTTAGCCTTGCACTACTCCAGCTGGATTGTACTACAGTGCTTGATTGACCTTTTCTGCTTTCAAACTTGCTAGCCATAGAGCCTTCCAATAGCTAATCTCTTAGCCTTGAGCTTGCTTATATTACATACAATAAAGGGTGAGTTTGTAGGATATGATATAGTTTTCTTCTTACCTAAGCATATACAGAAAGTTAGCCTTATACAATTAGATAGCTGTACCTATTAGCATATTTTCTCTTCCCTTTGCTGGGGTTGCTTAACTTAATAAGGCTAGTCTGTCTATCCTGAGTTTCCCGTTCATAATCTTTCCCAAGCTAGGGTACTGTGTAAGGTCGGGTAGTTAATTACTCAGGACCCTCCATTGATAATGCCTTCCATTTTTATAGTTCCATTGGCAGTGAAGAGGGATCTAGTTTTTGACATCTATTTCAATTTCTTCTGCCAGCTATGCTATTCCTGAGCCAGTTGCAGTGACTTTTACAGTGGGTTTCCTCGCAGCCATTGACACTTCTTCGTCTTTCCTTAATCGAGAGAGAGTTGCCTTTGCTTCGACCTGGAAGCCTGTCTCAGTAATTGGTAACACCTTATCATATTTCCAATTTCCTTGGATGCAGTTATAGCTGCTTTCGTTCTTTCTTTCATTCCTATCTTACTTAAGTGCTTCCATGGCGAGCGAATAAGATACTTTCTATATCGATAGAAAAAATAGGTATGATCCATAGGCTCTCATATGGCTTTAATAAGAAAAGTATAAGTCTTGTAATAGGGATTTTGAATAGGGGGAATACGCTAATATGCCTTCTCTCCGAGCAAGTTCCCTTGCATCCTTTAGGCGAGTAGGCTCATCTTAGGCAAAGGGATTTTAATAAAGCTGGTTATAGGTTGCTTTCGAGGAAAAGC